GCAAATAAGCGAATAGTATTTAGGTATTGCGCTTCTTCGATTGCGCGGTGAAGACAGCATTTATCCTCCTCATACAACTTGATGAACCCAGACAAAAAACGTGAGCGCCCCCTAAGCTATAAGGGCGAGCCTTATTGAAAACTCAAGTTTCGCCTTGATCGATATGAGAAAGATGCGCTCAAGCATGCGAAGAAAGCCGGCCTTACCTTCTATTATATTAGTCAAGTTTAGGCTTGACTAATAAGATAGAAAGGGCTTTTCTCGCTTCTTGCTTTTGAGCCCTTTTACTAGTACTAGTAAGGTGCTTGTTTCAACCCATAAATTGCTTGATGGAGCCGATAGACTACATGCCATTTTCCTTCACAAGCGAAACCTGGAGGTAAAGCCATATACACCCTTTTCTTAAGATCGCTAGTATAAATGCATTCTACACATCGAGTTAGTAAAGAGGCCAACCTTTTACGCGATAGAAAGAATGCAAAGAACCGAGGTTTTAAAGGGCAAGGCTCCCCCCCTATCTCTAAAGGGGTTCGACTCCATACTCTTGTGTGTATCCTTTGGCCACCAATCTAGCCTTCAACCTCTCAACTGCTCCATCAGCTTTTTGTTGACTTTATAGACCCACTTGTAGCCAACTATTGATTTCCCTAGAGGAAGAGAGACTCAATCCCAAGTAGCAAACCATTCTAGTGCTACGATCTCTTTCTGCATAGAGCTGCCAGCAGGGTTGAGATGCGGCCTCTGCAAAGGTATCAGGTTCAAAAAGATGGATGAAATTGCAAAAAAGACTCGTGGGAAGTAGACAGAGACTTAGTTGATACAAACCTCTGAATAGGAAAACGAACACGGGTGGATCTACGTACCTCGAGAATGGAAGCTAGAGAACCTAAGTCTGAAGAAGAGTCTTGGTTCGAAGTAGAGGGAGACCACTGAATCAGTTGGCTCAGCTCTGAAAACTTACTGACGAGAATATGTCTTCACAAACCTGCGAAACTGCCCCTTAAGCTGATCAAGCTGCTGATCACTCTGGTCACCCGGATCTTGCTGACTCTATTAAATCGGAGAATAGAATTCTGATACTGTCTCACATAAACTCTTCCGTAGTTCTCCCCCTAAGGTGAGACAAGGGAACATAATGGCCCACCATCACAGGGAATATCAAAGCCCCGAGCTCCGTAGTAAGGCACATGTTCGAAAAAGGTGGAATCGTCGTGTAGAAAGATCATTAACACTTATAGCCCTTTTGAGACGAGGGGTACCCCAACCTCACTCAAGAAAACACACAGAGTGAGATGTAGGGCTCAGTTTGTCTTGTGCAGGGGATGGAATTTGAACAAAGCACGTGCATCCGAATACTCTGAGGTTTGAATAGTCTACTGTTTGAAAGAGAGTAAAACGCCCAAAGATAACGTGTAGAGAAGTCACCAATAATAGGAGCCATCGTCTTCTTACTCAGATAAGCAGCCATCATTAAATTAAGGCATCAGGCTTGATTAGGGATCCTAATAGGGAACTTTCATTCCCAGTAGAAGTCCTCAGCAACTTCCAGGAGATGGCGATTTTTCCATTCTACAACCCCTTACAACATAGGGCTTGTGGAGGAGTATTTGCACATGAGGTCTGATTGATGAATCAAAGAATTCCATGGTCTATGAAAGACTTCCAAAAAGCATTAGAGATGAACTCTCCTCCATTTCACTTTATTTGACAGGGGCGGAGAATTCTCATAGATTTCCCTATCTGAGAATGAAGAGTCAAAGGGGGTAAGAACATTACGAGAAAAGGCTTGAAACATTGCACTAACTTCACTTTTGCATTTCATCATATAGAGCCGTCTAATTCTAGCGTGATCATCTATGAAGCCGAGAAAATACCGAACTCCAGAGTCAGAAGAGACAGGAGCCGGTCCCCATAGCCCATAGAAAAAGGGGGGAAAGGGCTCTGAGCATGGCTTTCTATAACTATTAGAAAAAGGGAAGATTGCAGTGCTTTGACAGTTGACACGTAGTGCGTATTAAAAATGTTTCTCATTCAGGAGGAAGAGGAGATAATCCAAGAAGCGCCATCTGCTCTAGTCTCTGATCATGTGGATGTCCCAATCTTCTATGCCATGCCTACCATGAAATGTTGTCCACCCCTTTAAGCGTTTGACGACTCATTTGCAGCAGAGAAAGATGAAGAGCAGCCTGTCGATTAGTGGCTCAGGTATCAATGGTGCAGGGAAGATATTCTCGATTACATAATAAAGAGCAAGTACTTGATGTTCATAGAAGTATTCATGTACTTATGTGTTGTTTTCGGGTATTTGAGTCTTTTTTCTCTTTCTTTTTCATTCTTTTATGCCTTAAATAAAGCCTAATCTCGTAGCGTTGATTAGCCGGCATAAAGTGACTAAAACTAAGCCTTTTACTAAGCCCCTTTACTATACCAACCTATACAAGGGGCTGCTTTCTTTCTTCTTAGTCGGCTGGTATACAGCCCCTTGTATAGTTAAGCATTTCACACCACAACCTTAGTTACCTTACCTGACAACCAAGCGAAGCGCTTTCTTGTCTTACTTAGCGGGGCTGTCTGAGTTACGGGCATTGCCCGTTGATTTACTGGATTGGTGACTGTACGTACTGACCAGAGTGAGTGCTGTACTTACTGAATGACTGACTTAGCGATCGATGAAGTAAAGTAGTCGTCTGGTCGAAGCCGAAGAGATTAGAGACAGAGCCAACCTTTATCGATCGAAAGAGATAGAGGGCATGGCGCGAAGGGTCCAAAGAAAAAAAAAGGGATCTTCGGAAAAGGGTTGATCCCTTCTTATAGCCTTTGGTTGAGGTTAGGTGACTAGTGCAGTCCTAGTCTTTGCTTTTTTGATTTAGTTGGATCCCCATGGAATTGAGAAGTTCAATCTCGTCTCAACATAGCCCCCAGCCCTCTCCTTACGATGATTCCAAATCATGGAACCTATGGTCGTACATCATAGGCTAACCGTAGAAGCTTTTCGTGCGGGGGGTGCTGTGCTCCTCTTCATTTGCTCCTGTTAACGACCACAAAGGCATACATAGAAGGCAGATGAGAGAAAGCGCTCGATGAACGATGATTGAAGATTGTAGCATATTTTTTATAAAGCCTGTCACATATAGATTAGACTACTACATTTTTGAAGCAGAATTCGGCCAGCGCATCGACCTGGTACAAAATGGCCATCTTACTGAATCCGAAAGGTCGACTACGACAAAAACGTAGTTATTCCCCCCCTTGTTGAGATAGGGCAATCGTCCTACGAAATCTATGGTTATGCTTTTCCCATGGCCAGGAAGGTATTGGGCTGATAAAGCCCCAACTTCCTGTTGGACGGCTTCGACGTGCTGCATAGAGCACACACAACCCATCACCGTTGGACATCTGCTTCTATCCTGGGCCAATAAGAATGCCTTTCCAGGTGAGCCAGAGTTTGATCAACTCCAAAGTTTAATCCAACTCTGGTGTCATGAAGGACCGCGAGACGCCTTTCTTTGCCCGACATACTCTGCCGTCTTTGTAGAGTAAGTCGTCTAGCCGGCTGTAGCCATCTGCCATCTGCAGTCGGGTCGTCTTCTCCCAGACGCCTTTCGACGTCCCTCCGAGTACTCCGCCGTAAAGTCCCCGAAGTCCAATAAAGTGAGAAAAACAGCAATTGCGGCGCTTTACTAATAACATCAAAAGGGGGTCTGGACAGAAAATCTGCAACCGTCGTTGGCCCTTCTTTTCTTGTACTTGATCACCAACTCGAACCGTTGCAGGAACTGAAACTCACTTCATATGACGCGCCTCCTGAAGCTTGGACTGCATCTGTAGATACTGAAGGGGCTTGTTGATCAGAGTGGCCTATTCGTAAAGCGTCTCCTTCCCGAGCAAATAGTGCCTCCAGTCTTTCACAGCCAGCGCTATCGTGTACATCTCTTTCTCGTATGTGGGATAGTTTAAGAGGGCTGTATTGAACATCTCACTGTGGTACGCGACCACTCGGCCGTCTTGTCATAAAATGGCTCCCAAAGCATGAGCAGAAGCGCTCTATTTATGCTTTATTTCGAACGGCTTCTGAACGTCTGGCATGGCCAGAACCGGTGCTTCGCAGACTTTCTCCTTAAGTGCCTGGAACGCACGCTCTGGACCCTCTCCCCATCGAAAGGTCTGTTTCTTTTCTGGGCCCCGAGTAAGATCAACCGGGAGTACTTTTTTATGAATATTTAGTGCGGAGGTAGTTGGTCATGCCGAGGAAACTCCTTACCTCCGTCAGCGACTTGGGGGTTGGCCATTCCCGGACAGACTTCGTCTTCTCAGGATCTATCTTGACTCCGGATGAGCCGATGATGTGCCCCAAGTATACCAGCTCAGCTCCCTCATCCCTTTTTGCTCATAAGTAAGCTCTTCTCCGTATGGGCTTTCAGCTGGTGCTCACGCAGAGCTTCTAGAACAGTCTCTACGTGTTTCAGATGCTCCTCCCAGGTCTTGCTATAAACCGGATGTCGTCGTCGTAGACCGTGACGAATTCATCCAATCTAAATAAGGCCTAAGAACATCGTTCATCAGCCGCATAAAGGTTGCAGGTGCGTTGACCTTACCGTAATAGGGCCGAATGGCATGACGATCCATTCATATAACCTTGCCTTGTCTTTAACGCGGTCTTCCAACGCCTTCCACCACTTGGTGGTATCCCGACTTTAAGTCTATCTTGGTGAAGTAACGGGCTCCCTCAACTAGTCAAATGGGAATCAGACATCTATCCTTGGCAAAGGATAGCGATTCTTTACTGTGATCTTGTTAAGGGCACGATAATCCTAATCCACGCACATGCGCCACGAGCCTTCTTCGGCACCAAGACCCCTTCCTTAGAGATAGGGGCGAGGCACAAGAGGATGTACTGGGCCAACCATGACCCTTTTCGAGCAGCTCTTTCAACTGCCGCCTAATCTCCTCATTGGCCAATGTCGACGTCCTGTAACGCCGTTGTTGGGTAAGACTGCTCCCTGTGTGAGTTCAATCGAGTGTGCTCCAAGCTGCTACAGGCTTTCAATCCAAATCAGCTACAGCTAAATGAAACCAAAAGCAAAGCTTGAAAGCTCAATTCCTAGCTGCTAGAGCTAAATCTAAGGCTACTACCTTAGCTGTTCTAGTAGCTCCTTTGATTTAGCGTAGGGAGGGTGGAAGCTCTATAGGACAATAGCTTTAGGAGAGGAGCAACTCTCTTGCTTAGGAAGGTATTTAATATAAAAGAATTGCGGATCCTAGATAGCTAAATATAGTAGCTTAGGAGCAGAGCAATTCCATAACTTTAGGAGCCCTAAAATAAGCATAGCTCTTGCTAGTAGTTAGCTTTAGGAGCCATTTTCAAGCTGTAGAACCACATAGCTTGCTCCGAAGCTATTGCATTGATAGGCAGGGCTTACCGGTACAATAAAGCAGGCAATTGAATCCTTCGAAAATGTTGCTCTAGAACTCTTTTAGCTTGAGCGAGTGCAATTTATATCATACTTGCTCGCGCAAGTCATTTCTTGCGCTCGCTCTAGCAAGGATAGTTCTGCAAGGTAATTGCTCAGGCCTTACTAGCTTTGCCTGCTTGGTTGTACAGCTACTAAAGTAAGGCTCTTTTGCTATTCTACAGCTTGAAAATGGCTCCTAAAGCTATGGAACCTAAGCTCATAGTAAGAGCCGAACCGAAGCAAGCTAGTAGCCGCTCGCTATGTTATTCGATGTTAAGGCCCCTAAAGCAAGCTATTGAATTGTTCCTAACCAAAGAAAGGAGAGATATAGATTACGTTCATCTCATAAAGATGTTCCTTTTCACTCCTAAATGAAAGCGAAACTATAAGAGAAAAGCATAACTCCTAGCGCAAAAGAGTAGCCGCTGCGATGCCTATGCCTCAAGTAAATAAATAAGCTAATAGCAACCGCGCGTTATAGCAGCTTTTGATTGAAAGGTAGCTGTAGCTTCAAAGCCAAAGAGGAAGTTTTTTCTGATTTGAAGGTTTCCGCTGTAGCAGCAAAGAAGAAGGCAATTTCTGCTGCTAAAATAAGGAGGTTTCATCAATACCAAAGAAGTTGACTTCACTATAAAGGCTAAAGGCTATAGAAGTGCATCACTAGTTTCTATAAAATGAAAGAAATTCAAAAGGCATAGTATATAGAACGGCCGGTTACTCCCATCTCCTCTGACTTACGCATTTCCAATCAAATCATGATCCCATCTCGATCAATTTCGCATTGATCAGGGCGGGCGTTCTAGTCCCCAGACGACTTTCTTCAACCGCCCCTGTTCCAACAGCTAAAGAGAATCAAAGTTCAGGTTCTTCCTCTTCCCATTACTCAATAGGGCAATTCCCGACCGCCTTGACACCTTAATCTCAAGGAACCCCACCCCAGTATCATGAACGCAGAGCGCCGGCTGTAACAACCGTGATGCTGTCGCGTAACAGAAAGACAGAAATCTATGAAGCAGCAACAATCTCTTTTTATCAAGGGTGAGGTTTGGAACCCAGTTATACCATGTGGGAGTCATGGAATAGCATAGCTATGATCAATTGAAGAAGAAAAGAAATGGATCGAATAGGAACTCTCATTGACCTACTTAACTCAGTGGTTAGAGTCTTCCATACGGCATCGGTTCGCGATCCAATAGTAGGGAAGCCCGCCTTTTTATAAGCGGAGGTTCTTGCTCCAAGACGCGTTTGGAACAACGGGCGGGCATTTCCATCCATTTCTATAGAGCAAAGGGGAAGCTCGCGGAGCTTTCTCTCCTAGTAAAAAGGGAGACGGGGCTTTTATCCCAAACATCTCCTTACTGCACGCACAAACAAAAAACAAAAAGAACCGCACCCCCTTTATTAGTAAGATAGGGAAAACTAAGGCCTTACCTTTATATACAAAGGGCGCTCCAGCGCTTTACTAATATAATAAATAAAGGGGCTTGAAAGCTTACCTTATTATTATGAAAAAGAGAAAGGGCTTTTTTATAGATTCAGAGGTGAGTAAGGGGGGGTTTGCTGGCTTGCTGGCTAGCTCGTGCAATCAACGAAAAAATCCTTCGCGTTAGTAAGCTAGCTTTGGTTGCTAAGCAAGCCTGGTTCTCCGGGCACTACGGTAGGACGTGGATCGATCATGACGAGAATGGACTTCTCCGTAATGTAATAGAAGAGTCACAGTCCAGTTCCCCGGGCTTTCTCCCTTCTCGACCAGACGAAGGAGATATGAATTCCATTCAGGCGGGTAAGGTAAGGGCTTGGTTTGACCGTGTGTTCTCTCCTGGTCGGGTCGGAGGCGAAAACTGGCAAAGTTCATCATTCAGTGGTGGGGTGTTCATAGAAAAGAAGGCGTCGCCCAACGAGTGGCAGATTTGGATGGAGTCTCGCTCATAGAGGAAGAGTACGCGCGCTAGCGCGCTACGGCTTACGCAGTTGATCGGATCAGATAGCCCTTCGGGCAACCAACCAAACCCGGCACATCCAATTCCATTCCGATCAACAACTTGGAGGTATGGCTGAGTGGCTTAAGGCATTGGTTTGCTAAATCGACATACAAGAAGATTGTATCATGGGTTCGAATCCCATTTCCTCCGGCACGGAAATGAAAGGGGCGGGCGAAATTACGTGAGAGAAAGAACCTCTTGGTGGAGTCCAGTCCCCGGAGGACAGAATAGCACTACTTAGTGACTAGGAGCGGAGAGCCCGTTGCGCGTTGTTTTTGTTTGACCGGCCTATCTTCTTTCTATAAGCAAGCTCCCCCCGGCCGTCCAGTCCCTGGACGGCTCTCGGTTCTTGAGCGGGGGATTAGGCGGCAGTTGAAAGAGCTGCTCGAAAGCTTGACGAACAAGCGAAAAAAGCCTATATATTCTATTTTCTTTATTAGTCAAGGGCTTTTCCCTTACTAGTAAAGTGGTAAGGTAGGGCGCTATTCGATGAAGAAAACAGACTTTAGGAAAGTGGTTCAGGTAGCTCAGCTGGTTAGAGCAAAGGACTGAAAATCCTTGTGTCAGTGGTTCGAATCCACTTCTAAGCGGGCGAAGGGTCCAAAGGACACGTAGCCGGAAGCGAGCCGGATTTGGAAATTCAAGTGAAAGAGTAAGCCAACAAATGTGAGCGCTCCTGCGCTATACGGCTTTTTGGCTGAGCCCTATCTTAGGCTTGCTGGAGGCAGATTTTCTAAAAGAAAAGCGTTACTCGGATTGGTTCTCGCGTCCCTGTGCCCAAAAGGATGGGCGAGTTCGGTTTGAGTGTTCATCGATCGGGTGGATCTATATGCTCCGGGGTGGTGAGACGAGGTGTAGCGCAGTCTGGTCAGCGCATCTGTTTTGGGTACAGAGGGCCATAGGTTCGAATCCTGTCACCTTGATGTGACGCTGAAGTCAGCAAATACTCAAATATGAACATCCATCGACCGTTACCATCTCCTCTGACTCGTGACTCGTATATTGACTTTCTATAGCAAGCACACGAGACCTATAGCTAAAGATCATATAGCGCCACAGTATATATAATATACGAACCTAAACCTATACGGAACACTTCTCTCTTTCTCAGTGCTTTCTTTAGGCTCTTGGCTGCTTGTTGGTAGAACACAACCAATATGATATTGAGCTTGAGCATCCCTTTAATAGAGATAGGGCTAGTGGACATTTTTCCAATTGTTGAAATGCTTCTTTATAAGGTGACAGGGCAGCTAGTTTGAGTGGGGCCTGACGGTTTCCCGAACTTCTCCTTGTTGAAGGGGGTAGTTGGAGAGGACGATGGCAATCAAGGATTGATTTCGGAAGGGGTGCTTACTGAAAGAGTGAAACACTACGCTCATTGCTCTTCTTCTAAAGTCCCTTGGAATCGGTTGCCTGAAGCTTGACATGATGAAGGCGCTTTGAAGCCCCTCCCGAAAGAAAGAGGGAATGGCCCTTCCTCTTACCTTCTGTTGAGACTGAGATAGAGGACTGGGCTTTCTCCCTCTTCTACCGAGAGGCCGCGGGAGTCAACTCTGTCTCATCCTCACCCCCCTGGTAAAGGCGATCTACGCCCTCCCCTCCGCCTAGGATTGCTGGCACCTGTTTGGATGAAGCACGGGTCGTCTAACAAGGCATGGGCCCCATAGATTCATTGTCTGCTGTGCAGAAGCTTCCTTCCTGCACCTGCATGCGCGCTTCCCCAGAAGGAGGCACACATTGTAACAATTCATCGCGATAGCTGCCTTTGGCTCTACTGTAACTGATTCCTCGGGCAACGAGACAGTGGATTGATTCCTACACCTATGGGCTCAGGTTCCTTCCTCCTCTAGTCCGAATCAAGATGGCTCCTCTCGATCTTGTGATGCCTTCGGCCCAATTCTCAAGAGTTTTTCGCTCCTTTTAGTCAAGGGCGCGCTTATGAACGGTTCCGAAATGACACGCTATTCCGTCTCATCCTTTCCCCCCGGATGGTAGGAAGAAGATAAAGGAGGAGGAGTTTTGGTACTTCAACCGAGGAAGACTCGGACCCGCCTCTTTGTTTGAATCACTGACAGTTCGGGCAGGCCCGCAGGACTGGAATTATGAAAAGAAGGAATGTCTGGCTTTTCCTATTCTAGTGCAGGTTCTTGCTCGGTATAAATCGCTTCACTTTGAATTGGCTTCGCCCGCGCCTTGACAAGGCTGTTGCCCCTCCTTCTACCCGTAGAGAGAGCCGGAGTTACGCCTTTGTATGACGGATTGATTGATAGTAGGATCAATCATGTTTAGTTTCATTCAGGATCGACATGCCCCAGGTTTGAAGAATTCGATGACAGGCCTTCGCTGCAAAAGATCCCGGAATTGGTCGATTCGGAATCGGCTGGATTGGAGGGATCCGGAGCCACAAGGATCTTCAACGGGTTCGAAAGTCGTCTTTTGTTTTGATTCCAGGCGGCCGGCCCAATTCTATGGAATTAGCTATAAGTCAAGCTTGTCGACTATCAAAGGAAAGGCCGGTTCGAACTTTTCGATAGGCCGAAAAGCTTCTACAGCTAGAGGGCGCGGGTCTAGCGGAAAGCGAGGAGCTCGCAACAGCTAAATCACGATCCCCGGGCGAGCTCATATTGACATGAGGCTGCCTCTTTTCAATGCTGGAAGTGAAGCGAGCATTGCAGGAGCTATCTATTCCATCGGGGAGATGGCAAGCGGAACGCACCCAAACTCATAGGCAATGACGTTTCCGAGCTACCACATTCACGCATGCCGCGGGGGATCATATGCAGTTTCCCCGGTCTACCTGTTCAAGCGAGCGCTTGCAAGCGGCCAGGACGTACATCGTACAAGATGTCGCTCACTTCCTCGTATGCTCTCCCCCTGTAGCCCTCACGTAGGGGGGAGAGCTATGAGTCCGTTCCCTCATTCCCACTAGAATAGAAAAGAAAGAACTTACCACTAACTAGGAATCCTTAGGAGCGAGGGGTCCTCTCAAGCGGCGAGGCCTGTCCCTTCAAGCGGCGGGGCCTCGGACACCTGCTTTCACTCGGGGATAGCGCTTTCCATCCGGTTTCCAAGGCGCGAGATGCTAAGGAAACTTGAGTGAAAGCGTTCCCCGCTAGCAACCCCCGGAGGTGAATCGGAGCTGGCAGGGCCGCCCTCCCCCCTCGGGGATTCTTTCAGTGTTCCGTGGGGGGTCGGGAGTAATGCTATAGTTATTCGTTCTCTTTTCTTTCAAAAGACCTAAAAGGACAATAGAAAGCCTTATTTAGAGAGTTTAAAGACCTTAAGCTATCCCCGCCCGTCCAGACAGGCTACTCGAAGAAAGAAGACTCAAGACTCATAAGGACAGGCATAAAGGAAGGAAAGAGAAAAAGTAGTAGGAAAGGGGAACTCCTCTCTAGAGGAAGGGATTCGACTGCCTTTCACTCCTCCGCTCTTCACTCCTACTCTCTTCATACAAGAGATTCTACGGAGCTAGCCATGCCAAGAAAAAAGCTAAGAGCAGACAGCGGCAGCGGCAGCTGCAATGCATAATAGCAGAATCGGTTGCAGCTCTTGCTCTCTCTTCCGCTCTTCGTCTAGAAGCACTAAAGGCAAGTAGCTACTCTTGCTAGGTTTAGAACAAGCTAGGCTCTATTAGAATGGATTATATCGATCAGTTCTAGCTAGGGGCATGCAGTATAGAATCTCTCTTTCTTCCCTCTAGGGCCCTCCTTATGAGGGAAGGGATCCCTGCTAGAGGTACTCGCCTAACTTCTTCTTTTTGAGGATTCTCAGTTGCCTTTGTGCTTTTGAAGGTAATAGAAGACGATTGTAATATCGTCTGCATCGTCTGTAGGGTCTGATATGTATGATAAAATGGAGTTCTTGAGCTTCTGCTATTAGCTATAGTATCCTCCTTTGCGGCGTATAGGACTGGGTTCGCTTGGCTTTTTCGTCCTTGATGCCCGATTTACTCTAAGTCGAGATAAGGGGTCGCCACCCCAAGCTTTCTAAAAGTCAAGTATATGGAAGTACCCCGATAGGTCTAGCTCCCTAACTGAAGGATTAGCTTTTAGAGAAGCCGTCCTACGGTTGTTCTCTCCGACCGCAAGGGTGGCTAAGGGCTGGAGCTACTTTCTTTGTTTTTGGTTAACAAACAAGGGTGATCCCTTAAGTGCGCTGTTAGCTCGATAAGGTAGGCTGCTTCCCCTTCCCTCCATTGAAGACAGGACTGGTCCAAGCTCCTTTCCTTTCCAATATGAATATGAGCTCCCCGAGTGCTCTCTTCCTGGCTTTAGGATGTAATGATCTACGTTCCTCCCTCAGGGAGTGACTTTGTTAATTGGAATATGCCTCATATCTTAAGTTGACTGGTAGCTCTTTAAAGGGAGGATGCTTTCCCCAACCCTGGGGCTAGCTCCCTAAAAGAGGGATTGGCGAAGACATGATCAACAATTAAAGTCGGCTAATTCATCTTTCCTTCAGAGCGCTGTCCCTTGTTTTGGTGAGTTCAGTTTTGTTGCTACCATAAGTGTCATCTAGTCGCACGTACCACCCGCCTTCCTTCCCCCAGCAGGCAAGAAGACTGGGAGGAAGACGATCAGGATCTCACGTGTGGCAGCTGTTGGAATAAACTCCGAATCCTCTATCGAAGTGAGTCCTGCTCCAAGGTCTTCCCTCTATGGGGTCTTCCCCTGCCTATCAGAAAGAGAAAACTACAGGAAAGACGTCGAAGAAGCCTTGGGAACTACCAGTAAGTTAAGCAAGTGAAGCTACCATACTAAGAATAAGAGAGAGACTTTCTCTCCTACGCTCGTCGCCTAGCATCACTACAAGAGGGAAGGAGCCAGTTTCAGTAAGAAATCCCCCCCGTGTGCCATCCCACTTCCAAAGAGAAGAGAGCTACCAAGTCGTGCATTTCTTCATAAAGTCAGGAAGTCTCCCCTGGCTTTCTTTCTTGGTTCCCTTTCCCTTGTTGCCTATGGAGTGAGTTCGTTGATGGCAATGAGCCTCGCCCTGCTAGCTCGCTAAGTGAGTTTGCTTTCCCTTCCCTCCATGACTGCCTTTAGGAAGGCATGGTCCCAGGGCAGTCCAGTCCTAAGTTCTCCTATAAGCTACAATCTCATTCTTAAACCTGCCTATCGTCAGTATCCAGACGATTATTAAGATTCTTCTTTTCATCAATTCTACGTGCAAAACAAAAGCGTCTAGCTATAGGACTCATAATCAGACTTGAATATGTTCTTTTTAGTGAATTCCCCGTTTAAGAAGTTCGTCTGGCCTTCTGCCTGTGCCTCTCTGTAGAGAAGAAGGCTTAGATAGTCCACTCATTCTCTGTTCTTGTTTTCTGTATCTCTTTGGGAGGAAGTACCCCCCTCTATTCTCCCTCTTTCTTTCGGTCTTTTGGGGCTCTTCTGGTGTCTTTAGGGTCTCTCCTCCTGTCTTTCCTGCTGTGTTTTGCGATGGTTATGTGGACTCGCAACAGCTTATGTATCACTCATAGTTGAGTCATCACAGAGTTTGCCTATATGAGGTTTCTTAGAGGGAAAGTTATACAAATAGGTAGTGTTAAGCATCAAAGTAATAGACACAAAAGAGGTTCTATGAACGAACTACATAACTACAAGAGTAGACTGCAAGCAACCTGAATAACCTAATAGATAGAGAAGCTTTCCCTGTGGTTTCTTTCTCGTGAGCTAGGTGTTAATAGAAAAAAAAGGCTCGGTTTCTAAGTCAAGACTAAGGCGATCTCTCGCTCCTGCTCTTCTGGCTTGCTGCTCTTGTTAGGTGAGTTCTGTCTCGGAAGACGGCCGATCCGCGTCTGGAAGTAGCTGCTAGCTTCACCTGAGCTCCCGTCCTCAGTCTGTTTTTAACTAAAACTCAAAAGTCGGGGTTTTGGTTTAAAGGATATAAATCGATCGCCCTTTCTTGTACTGAAAGAGGTGCCCAACCCTAAACTATGGGGGGGGTAGTTCCCTAACAGCAGGATTAGCTTCTCGAGAATGTATCCTAAGGTTCGTTCTTTTCTCATAGCAACATAAAGAAAGCTAAAGTCAAAGTCTATAGCAATGGGCCTCCTACGTCGAACTTCTTCTGCATTTCTTTCCCGAAGTCGTGGGTTGTTTTGTTATTCTATGCCTTGATCTTGCTTTCCTAACTGTAAGTGTAATAAGGTAGCTCTTGAAGGCAGGCTGCTTTCTCATTGGCCCCATTCCTAGATGGTAGATCATACTACTCAGACTTTACTGCATGGTCTTCTCCTCTAGTTTTGTATCTTGGCTTTGCCGTCCTGACTTCCCTACTATATGTAGAGATCTCCCAGTGGCTTGGTTCTCGTGGAGCTAAAAGGCGGGGGTATGGTATGGTTTTTAGGATCGAAATGGATCGCCCTTTCTTTTAGAGCTAAGTTGCCCAGAACCCCAGGTTCTAAGATCTATTACTAAAAGGTAGGCTAGGAGGTTCTCGTACTGCCCTACAAACTACGAAGAGGAGACTGACATCCCCAGGACTACCCGATTTAGTATATTGAGGGATAGCTTTCCGGCTTCTTTCTCCTGAGCTAGGCTAAAAGAGAGGTACAAGATAGGAGAAGATCCCCGAGGGCTTCCTTAAGTCAGGAATAGAGTGGGTCCTTGTCCCTGTTCCTAGGGATCTAGTTTGTTTCTGTGAAAAGGCGGAAGACCCCCCATTTACTAATTACTAAAAACGCCCTGAGGGACTGACTTTGTTCCAGGCAATAAGCAGGAAACCTTAAGTGCACTTGTAGCCCCTCGAGGGAGTTGGCTTGCCCGTGAGGAAGGGACCATTTCTTATATGGAGAGATGTCCCTACGGCGTCTTTCTCCTAGCTTCATAAAGAAAAGAGAAGGTCAAGGTTTGAATTCCTAGCTTTGAGACTACTACTACGTCAAATGACTGAACCTGGACAGACTTCTCTTTTCAAACTAAGCCAGGCTGCCTGCGTACCGTATTGGATCAAGTTACACGCAGTTCTTCCTACTTACTAAGAGAAATTCGTCCTGTAAGGGTAATGAGCGGTTCACCTATGATGCCTGCTTTGCCGGGCTTCCCCTACCGGACAAGCAAATTAAGGAAATGTGAATGAGTTATATCTGCTATGCCGATCGAAATACGAATAAGATCAGAAAGGCCATCATTGGGGCAAACAATGCAATTGCTTCGGTGGATCCGGGCCATCCAAAAGAAAGTCGTTTTCGGAATCCCTACTTTCGAAGTCGATGTCCATCGAACTTGGTGTTGGAATAAAGAAGGTGTACGGATGATAACATACTTTACGGCGTATGCAGCCCCAAAGAAAGGCTATCAGTCTGGCCTCATCTAGATGTGGGATTTGGCAGTTGAATTTCTGTCCGATGCACCTTGAAGTCAAGGGATTTGAATCTATGCCGTCCGCACCCCTTCCAAGTGGGTGGCCAGGATGATTATAGGCGGAATAAGCCGCAAACGAGATAAAAAGGATTGGACTTCATTCATCTGATCCCTGTCTATAAGACAAAGCTCGACGGTGTGACGGCACTCAACAAGAATCTCCTCAAGCTTATTAGTAAAGTTCTATTGCTATTTGTCAGAAATAGAATTCGAAAGACGGGAGAAAGGAGCTTGACGAAGAGTTCCTTTTGGTCCTGCGGAAGCACATATAGATATAGATGGATTCCACCTTTTGGACGGCCAAAGGCGAGCCAAGAAGCTATCCACTCGAAGACAAAATAGAAATCTCCAAGCTCCTCATAGCCATATTCCGAAGGTTGCCCGTGCAGTGACAAATAGTCCTCAAAGCGTTCGCCTAGTGTCGATTCAGGTTTACCAAGAAAGGGTGGGAGCACAGAAGTATGATGATGTCGTGTAAAATAAGTATAGGACAGATTTCTCAAAGAAGACGAAATAGGTGGGTTATAAGAAGTATGGGAAAAAATCATTTGAAAATTGGATGACTTTGTGTTCAAATTAGCCACATCCGCGTCTTGACTTAGAAACTGTGGGTGGAGCCTCTTTTTCATTTGGAGCTATCGAAGCTCATTTCAAATTCTTCTCGGGAACAATTCTCAATATTCGGGGGAAGGATTACCGATCCCATAGAAAAGGAATGCCTCTATTTATGTTATGCATTTAATGCCTTTATTTGTGCTTTTAGGCAGGAAAAGAGAACTAGCCTACTCTATTGAACTACATGCCTAGCGTAGGATAAATCAGCGAATGAAGCCTCGGATCAAATATCCTACGATTTAATCAAAGCAAGGTGGATAGAACAAAGAAGGCTTTCATTGCACTACGGAAGACTCAAAGCCAGATGGTCAATCTCTCTCTTCCAGGACGGAGGCTTGAAGTCTCAGATGAGATTGCCAAATTGACTATCTTCATCCCGAATTCATGGTCCAAAAGAAAGGGCCTTCTTGACGCTTCTAGGACGGCTTTCCTAGGATCAGGCCTGTTTTGGGCCTGAGTTAAAATAAGGTGAATGTTCTTTCTCAACGAACTACTATTCCGAGTTTCAATGTCCATTGATTCAATGTGTGATTGAATGATCATCGATTTCCTTGTCCATCCCTTTCTTGCCTCAAAACAGCGTCTGTAAGTTAACTAAATGGAAAGAATTCTTGCCCCCTCCAGGGAGAAAAGGTATTCCGACCCCCTTTCAGGGCTTGGTCTCAACTTCTCGGTAAGGGAATCGTTGCTCCCTCCACCGACTTCGAAGCCAACCTCTTTCTCAAACCTAGTGGTTCGGTTGCGTTCACTCCTGTAGTCTCTACTCTACTATATATATATATTTTTTCAGTGGGGCAGCTTGAAGGAAGGCTAGAAGGGAGTCCTGTTTAGCCAAGTAGCTGCTAAGAAAGCAATCAGTTCGCTTTAGATAGGTTGCAGCGGATAAATTATCCGCTGTTGATCCAAACCCCCTCTTAGTTCTCATCTCATTTCTCGTCTGATCGTCTTCAAGATCGTCTGAACTGTATATGATACCTCTTCCCTGGTCGAATTCAAGGATTCCAATCAGCTCAAGGATTAGAATCAGTTCAACCCCACCCTCAAAAGGCCATGCGAGCACACCATCCTCGGACTCATGTCCAGGAGGTGGGAGGGCTATTCACCCTCCGCACACTGAGCGCGTTTTCTCTCTTGTGGGAACCGCCTAGAGGTTCTCCAGGTTAGATACCTGTTCACTGTGTTGCACAGTGGCATCTATACAGGTATAAGATGAAAGTCTTATATATTGTATAGACTTCCACGATCGTCTACACTGCTCCGGCTTTCTTAGGCCTTTTCAGTGTTTTGATGATATCTGATATAGAATGTATCAGACGCCCCCCCATGGGATAAATCCCATTTAGGAGAGTTGTGACTTAGTGCAAAAGCCCTCTAGAGCTAAAGAATAAAAAAGTCTGCCTATATCAGATATCATCAAACTTTTACAAATTGTTTGGCGCTCTGGGCCGATGCCCTGCTGGTTGATTCGCTAAGTCATTCGCCGTACTTGTAGCAACATTCTCATATCTTAGAATATGAAAATATCGTCTATAAGAGAAAGAGTGGCTCGTGCATCTTTTCTTAGACAAGTCTAGTAGGCAAGGGAATTGTTATAGCAAGAGCATGAGCGGGAATGAGCAATGACTTGAGTTTCGTTCAAGAGTTCGAGCGTTGAAAGTGTAGCCTCTTCAAGCTATCCAATAGCGAATCTCTCCTCTCCTTAAGCACTGTAGTAAACTCTCTTCAAGCAATCGGATGCAAGGAATCCGGCCTATTGGATTAAAGCAAGAAAAGAGATAAGCGTTAGAAGGAGGTAGGAGCATTCACTCTTGCTATGCCGCACTCTCATACTTTTGAGTAAGGAATTCCCTGCAAGGCAGTTAACGGCTGTCGGATAGGGCATCGCGGATCCTGGGGAGATGGAATTCATGAAAGTCTCAAATACTTTGTTTTCTGGTTGACGGTCTACGCCGCGCTGGCTGTTATCCCAGTGCCTTCGGACCTTTTCTTAGGAAAGGTAAAAGTCATTCTAATCCTGGGGGGGAGCGCCGCTCTTTATTTTGTTGGTCTGGCCTCTACCCCCTTTGAAAAGGAATTCTGTTTAAATGGCCTTTTTTTGAGTTCCCTTTCGGCCGCTACTTTGTGGAATATAGCCGAGCCCACGGAAGTCTTTCTCTCTATTTTAATCTTTCTCTCAGCCCGTTTATTCTTACCGGTAGATTTGATCTTTTTTTTAGTCATGCTGGGAAGAGTTTTTCTATTTGCTGATTATGGCCCAGCTCTCTTTATTCAAACATATTTCGTTTACGGTTTGCGAAAATGGCGCAAAAATCGTCCCTTATTAGTGGCGATCTATATTACAATTATCTTTGGCTGTATCTGGTCGGGCCCCGTCATGCTGAAAGGCATACTCTTCCCCCTCTCCGGGGCTTTGGCCATTTTCTTTTTTTTCGTAGCAACCAGTGGTAAAGAACACATTCTCGCTTCTCTTTTCTATCTTATTAATCAACTCTTTCTTTGTTTTGTAACAGAAAACAAAGAAGCCGCCATATATATAATATATATTTACGCTTTTTTAATACTCATTTTCACGCTACTTACTATTATAATGCGCATCAATGACAATGACCGAGACAATGACCGAAAGGTCTCGAAATTTACTGATTACTGTCTCTTTCTTATTTTGGAAGGAAAAATGAAATTCTTCTTCGTTTTCTTTGGACTTATTTTCCAGCTTTTGCCCGTTTCTGGGTCCGAACAATGGGTGCGCGCCTTGGCGGAAACTCTTTTTCTTCAAGTGGCCTTCCTAAATCTTTTTTTTTTTTTCTTTCGATCCTTGACAAAGGATAGGGAGGGCGGATTGCCCCCGGCGGGGCACAGGCTAATTGATGAAATGATAGAGAAGAGAACTACGCGCGACTTGATCCCTTAACATAAGAAAGGGTACGTAGGCAGCTTGGAAAAAGAGGCCAGGTTCAGTCCCATTTGTTCCTATTGTTTAGAAATGTGGAAAGGAAGGTCAGAGGGTGGAGAATAGCGAGGGAGAGGGCAGCGCCCCTTGCTGGATAGAATATCGAGAAGCACATGGGATTGGGGTGCTCTCTAAGTGAGGAGCCATGGAACTCTAGCTTAGATAGAAAGGGTTTTTAGGCCGGACAAAGGTCTAGGTTAAGTCCGGAGAGAGGGCTTGATGAACACCACCTCCTGGTTAGTGATTGGGCACACGCTTCCTTTACGGCGTAGAATCGGCTTCTTTTTTTGACGTATCAGAAAGGGCTTCTCTTCTACGCCCGAAGTTTATATTTATGCAAGTATCTTCACTTCAATACCCAAAGTGGCCCTATACATTTAATGATAACCGAACCCAAGCAAGGAGCTTCAATCTTGTCTATTTCCTTGAATGGTCGGGTTGGAAAGTCTTTCTTTTATGTGCCAACGCAGGCCTATCACCAAATCTCCACGGCGAAATCCTTTGTTGGAAGGCTTGCTGATTCATGATTTACACCTCTCTCCGCCGCTTCTTAACAGTTGACTGCGAGATTAGCACTTTCTTCGTTACTAACAGATATATCTTTTCCGCGCGAGCTAGTTCAACAGTTCATTCTTGTAAGCCCCTTTGTCAGCCACACTAAGACTTCGGGTCATCATGCACTGACACAATCATTATCTGAGGGCCTATGATCATCCAAAAGCAGTACCTGGCATACTCCTAATAATCAAAAGAAAAAGCCGGATTCGACTTCTTGTGTACAAGCAGAGCATCAACAATCCTTTTCGTTACCAATTACAAATGGTATAAACTAATCGAGATGCTTCTACACGTCCATTCTTCTAGGAGAGTCATACCCGTCTTTTTGCCTGACCCGGCCTTCCAATCTTTTCAATCGGTCTAGTCCACGCGTGGACAGAGGAATTTGCTTCCTCTAGCCCATTACCTGAAAAGGCGACTACCTTACCTATCAATCGTATTGGCCCAATTCCAGATCAATAGAATAGAAGGTATCATATTCACAAAATTCCTAAGGGAATCCCCCGCTTGACTAATAGCCTCTGCCTATTGTCTTATTTTCTACTGATTGCTTGTATCAAGCAGGACGTCCACATGAGAGTTGTACCAAGCAAGTGTTCTCCCTTCACTATCGGACCTGCTTCTTACTTATTTGTTAGCCCCTACGGGCGGAATCAAAGAAAAAATGAATACATTGGGCTTTCGCCACCTGAAAATGCCCGACGGTCATTCAAGATTATCTGCATTTTAGTAAGTGTATGCAAGAGACGCAGTCTTAGTATTAGGAATAGCGAGTTCTCCCTCGTATCCGCAGAAGTTAATGCAACTGAACCCTTCGCTACTCCTTTTTGTGTGACTGACCAACCTAGTGAATCTCGAATTTCATATTGAAAAAGGAGGAGGCACATCAAGGCAGAAGTCGAATCAAGCAAAGATCCTCTGACATTAGCTAGTAGCTGCTTTCCTGGGACTTGCACTTGCTTCTTTTAGAGAAGGCTTGGCTCTATTTATGCTATTTCCATCCACTTGACTGTTCTTCGCGAGTATCTTTCGTCTCTTCCTGGGAATCCAATGGTTACGCTGGAAGAAGGACTAACAGTTATAACTGTCTCTAGAATAGCTAATAGGCTTGCTTCCTTGCTAGCATGCCTTGTGGCGAACTAGACTGAAAATTGATTATATAAAGAGGAGTTGTGTCTTTCTTCAAAAGAGTCAGATAGTGGATCGAGAAACCTCCGCCCAATAGAGCCTAGCCCGAGAGAGGTAGGGTACTTATCTTACCTTTCCTGTGTGGACCGAAATGGTCCCGCGAAGCCGATCACCGGTTGCCTAAGATCCTTTCTTACTATTGAAGAAAGATAGAACAGAGAGTACAGTAGTGGAGAAATTGTGGATGTCTATCCGTTAACTGAGGAAGATGAATCAAAAAGATGTGAACATGAAGAAAGAAGAGAGAGGGAATGCTTTGCCAGCGAACCAGTAGCAATCCGGTGAAAAGCCAGTAGCACGATAGCTGTTCCTCGGTCTCAGTCCATTCAATCCATTCAGTCAAGCCAGTCGCAAACCGGTCTGTCTGTCGTCCTTTCCCAGGATATAGGAGCCTGTGGGTCAACTACTTCTACTTTGTATAGAAAGGGACTCCATTCGAATAGGATTCCTTTGAAGTAAGAGGGTTAAGGGGATAAACCTTACCGAATAGAGGTAGTAGATCCAGTTGACAGATGTAAAACGGCTGTAGCTGCAGCACCGGGACCAAGACCGGAAGCGGAGACAGGTGCAGATCCCATGACGGGTGCTTTGCTTTCGAAAAGTAGGAACTCAGACTGAGACTTTCACTTAATAAGGAACCCGGAATCTTTCCTTGCTTTCCACTCGGGGCCCCCAACTCCCATCTCTTGGATTCCACTTCCCCCCTATCGCCCCAACTTCTTTGTCTTCTCGGGCGGTCAATTACCCCTGGGATTGCCCTTGTCTCGAGCTCTCTTCTCTCTCTCTTTTCCGGCGTAGAAGCCTCTGTTTGCTGGGAATCGGAATTCTACTACTATATTATCAATTTGATTATTAATTATTCATTTTCCAATTAGCCGAACAGGGGGGGCATACGTAACCTGTTTTCATAATGATCCCGCGTAGGCATCTGTCTTTATTATAGCTAAAGCGGGATAGTTAGTCTTAGACGTCCAGTCCCCGATCCCGTTGACTGAGGACCAAGGCAAGCAGGGGCCCTAGCGGGGGAATAGATTGAAGAGGCAGCAGGCAATGGGAATCAAACAAATCCCATCGCTCCAACCAACACATTGGAAAGCTAAACCTCATCTTTTGCCGGATGACAGGACAGGAAAGGGTAGCGGATCCATTCTTCGGAGGGAGTCTGACGATCCATTTCCAGATCCATACACAGATTTTCCAGTCGCAGATATACTTCTATTGTCGGGAGCATACCTCCGGATTATGGGGCCTTGGGATCACCATTAGCATTAGCGCGGGGGCCGGTCGCAGGAGCAAAGCAATAAAAGGTATAGACGGCGGTCAAAGCATCTGAGGAAGAAGTGGCAGGACCGGGACTAGCACCACCAGGCTGCTGACCACTTCAAACGGGGACTCTGGCCTGAGACTTGCTCATATGACTCTAAAGTCTACAGGAAAAAAAAGGCTACTACTCCGACTTTGATCCCATCTTTCAATATTCCGTGTAAACAAAACAACCGTGACTGCCCTTTCCGGTCTCCGAGCCTGAGTCAGGTACTCGCTTGGACTTGATTGAGACATTTGATCTCCCATTATGGCTTGCTGTCAAAGAAGGAATACATGAGCCCTTAACATCAATCTGGTGGCTTTCTATGAGTCATGGACCATACAAAACAAGATCGGAATTGGACTGTCCTTCGTGGACGAGATCTTCTTTTCGACCTTCCAGTTGACCTTCTCAATGACGGTTGCCTGAGAGTTGTCTTGGATCGAACTACTACCTACTGGGCTTCTGAAAACCACTGAGGAATTGGTCCCAAGAAGAGAATTCAAGATGGTAGTCCCGGCTTGTTGAGTCGATCAAAAATCAAAAATTTTTCACTGTGCGAGTCAGAAAGAGCGAACCGAGATCCAGGATCCTGCCATGTGAATGAGACTGCCCTTCGCTCGCCTACGTGATCCAGTTCTTCTCTTCCTTCCGGGAAAGCAAAAAATCAATGCATCTTATCTCAAGTTGAAGAGTCAGAGAGCGAGGGGAAGAAGGTAGATGAACGAATCTCAATTAGGCTTATTCGACTTAGACTTCACTCTCACTCTACATACTTTTTTGCGACTGAACCAGACTGTACGTACACCTTCTTCAAGATCACAGGGAGAAAAAGTCACCGTCTACTCGTAAAGGAAAGCCTATGCCTATGTCTTCTTCTTTGGTTGGCCTTACTGATTGATCAGCCCAAAACGTCTTTCTTGACTACCTTTTTTTTTTGAGGAGAGGTGGGATTTTCAAGAAAGCGCAAACCAAATCCATGGCTGAAGGATAGGCACCACGACGTCGTCACCTTTTGAGACGAATTAGTTGCATCTTGCTTTGTCCAATGTCTTCTTCTTTCTTATCGCATCTATCTTCCTTGACATGTCTGATCTTTTGAATATAATATAAGTATATGAGGAAGGATTGCGATTGCAAATACTTTCTTTGTGTGCTTATCTTCGACTCGGTCGGATAGTTCTTCATATGATATGGCAATGAACCGAAGATTTTTGTTTGACTATGTACTTTTTTCTCTTCTGCGTGCCCATTTAGTCGCTGACCCTTCTACCGAGGGTGATCTCACATGTCGAAAGATGGTTCACTTATCTTCTCTAGCTTATATTGCATTGCATACGGCAAATCTCACCTCACATTCGTATCAGAGTTTCGGAGACAGATTCTCGATGGCTATTTTTCAGCCGCTAATGGATTCTTGGAAGATAGTCTTCGTCTTTATAGCTGTGTCAGACGAAGAAAATGGAAATACATCTTGCCTCGATCTTCTTTGTTATAGTGCGTGCAGACGAGCGGAAGAAGTTTATGTCTTTGTCTTCGTCTTTCTTGCTATTGAAGAGGCTTCAGCAACAATTGGACCATTCGTCAACTTGTATTAATCAATCCAATTTCTTTATCTATCTATTTTGCCTAGTAGCGTTAGCGCTAGCAGCCTATGACGAAAGGTCCGCGTAAGCGTAATCGCTAGAAGCATTATTAGTAGCCTGCCTATCTAGTTGCGCCTATCTAGAAGCTTCAGTGTAGGAAGACTGAGTAGCGTAGCTGGTTATCAATTTAGTATAATTGACTTTCTTTACTTTCTGCGGACACTTTTCATCGATCTTATGCTGCTTAAGCATTCGTCTATCAATGTCACAGCTTTTTCTAAAGTGGAAGGAAGCTTAAGCAGATCTTGGACTTTTCTTATCGCTACTTCTAAAGCGGAAGCTATGGACTTTCCAATTGACTTTACGACGGGATTTCTCCACTACTCTACTTTAGCTAGTGGCTTAGCCGCCGCTGCCTCGCCACTCGAGAATTGCTATACATTTCCTTCGGATGTAAGCTAAGCTCCTTCTTCAAAGCACTACATAGAGGAGTAGGTTGGTCATAGATGCGAATCTACTGCTGCTTGTCCAACAGAATTTTTTTACCTTTTGATAGAGTAGGAAATGCGAGTTCTCGCAACTGGTCTACTTTAGAAAAAACTCCAAATTTTCTTCCTATTGACCGAAAACCTCGTCTTCGGAAGAATTTATACGGGCCAGCCAAAGTCTATCTTCTACGTAAGAAAGCCGGTTCACCAATCTGCTTTTTCTGAGATCTGTGTACCGCTGGCCTGCCTACCTCTTTGAGGAAAAGGAAAGGGGCGAAGCGAAAGACAGGAAAAGAGAAAAGAAGGATTGAAGATTGTGAAATGATTGTTCCCTCATAATGTAAGGATAGAAAGATGGCAAGAAGATCGTTCAAGTTAGGTTCATCCTAAGGGGTTTAAGGAGAACCGAGTGATCGTTTAGGGAACGCAGTTAAAGTGGGTCGGATTAGCCCAAAGGTAGGCGATCCATGGAGATTGCGGGTTCCAATATTTTTCTTTCTTATTTCAATTAAGATCACTTTTGCATTCCGTTGCATGAAGTATTTCATTCTGCCCAAAGATGAGCCTTGACGGTGCAAGGAGCTTTCCTAGAAGTCAACATTTGCACATGATGATTTACTTCACCGATTCGAACCGGTTTGAATTGACAGTTTGTGATCCCTACAGATTACAGTTCAAGTGAAAGTCAAAGTGAAAGATAAAGAAATAAAGTACCTAAAGTTAGTGCAGCTATGACGTGTTTACAGTCTCCAAGAACCTAGCGGGTATTGAACCTTTGAGCGGTTCTAATTACGGTTCATGGAAAATGAACCTGGACATTATGCTGGGTTGTATGGACTATGACTTTGTGCTCACAGAGCCCAAGCCTCCTACACCTACAGACGAGTCTTCGGCTACAGAGAAGGCCCACCATGTTAGGTGGGAGAAGGTGAACAGACTTGCGATGATGATCATCAGGGCCTCGATCCGCGAGTCGCTACGTGGAGGCATCGCTACTACGAAGACGTCGTCGGAACTGATGTCTTTGATCAAGAATCAGTTTGTAGGAAATAAGAAGTCACTGCTACTTGCTCCAAATAATGAACAAAAAGTATGATGGTAATGGAAGCGTGCGAGAGCACCTTCTTTTTCTATCGAAGTTGTCCATAGGGATCAGGGAGCAAGTGAGAAAGTTTGAGGAGGACTTGCTGGTCAATATAGCAGTGATATCCTTACCCAAGGTTTGCAATACATTCAAGGTTAATGACAATGCTAAGGAAACCTTGGGAATCATAAAAACCAGAATAAGCACCATCAATAAGGTCAAGGTCAGAATCAACAGGCTACTCAGGATAGTGGCACAGGTTGTTGGTTCTGCAGGATGGATGGTCTTTATCAGTCATCTTTAGATGATACATATGCATCTTCTTTATTGACTGAGACAGTAGATTCTACACAATCCGGGTCTAAGCGCTCCTTGTTGGCAGAGGATTCTGCAGTCTTATGGCATGAGAGATTAGGGCACATCTCCAGATGTTGGATGTTGTCTCTTGGTGAAAGAGGCTCTATGGATTGTATTTCTCAGGTTTTGACACATGTGTAGATTGTGTCAAGGGAAAGTTGACTAAACAGAGGAAGTTTGAGGCGGCCAGAGCTTCAAAGTTGTTAGAGTTGATCCATACGGATATCTATGGTCCTTTCTCTACTCCATCTCGTGGTGGACAGCGGTACTTCATTAGCTTCATTGATGCCTATTCTAGATATGCTTATGTGTACCTGCTCCATAATAAGTTCGAAGCTTTGGAGACCTTTCAGACTTATCAGACAGAGGTAGAGAAAGAATTAGACAGGAAGATTACGGTTGTTCGATCAGATCGTGGTGGAGAAGATTTTGGCAGAATGGACCGTGATGGGGTGAATCATGGGCCGTTTGCTGAGTATTTGAAGGAACAGGGCATAGTTCCTCAATACACCACTCCTGGGACTCCTGAGCAGAACGGTCTTTCTGAAAGGAGAAATTGGACATATCAGGAGGCTGTTCGCAGCATGTTGAGCCATTCCTCACTGCCTGAGGAATTCTTGGGAGAAGCCTTGAAAACTGCAGTTTATATTCAGAACCGAGTTCCTTGCAAAGCTGCACCTGAAACTCCTTATAAGCGATGGACAGGAAAGATGCCGAGCCTTCATCATCTACATGTTTGGGGATGTCCTGCAAAGGCAAGACTATATAATCCCGAGTTGAAGAAGCTCGACTATCGGACGGTGAGATGCTATTTCATCGGTTATTCGGAGAGATCTAAGGGCTACAGATTTGATTGTCCGTCACGACATATGGAGATTGTCGAGACGAACCGTGCCAACTTTCTAGACAATGACAGATTCAGTTAGCTACTTAACTCAGGAGCAAGCTACCTAGCTTTTCTAACCCTACAGGCAAGCTAGCTACAAAGACATTGAATCACTTGCTTGGGGGGAGCCCACAAAGAACCATGCCACTAAGGAAAGAGAAGAGCTTGAGAGATCTAACCTATTCTAAGATATCCTATCTTGCTATAACCCTTAGAGAACTAGAATAGATAGAGTAAGGAAGAGATAGCTAGCTCGACCGGCCCCTTGATCCTAACCCTCGGAAGAGATGGAGTCATTTTCTAGCCGGGTATCCCGATCGAGCTAGCTATCGCTTCCTGCATGAACTGACTAACCGCGCTCACGGCATACCCGTGATATATAGATAGCTGGCCCCGGCCTTAGTTTCAGATTGACGTCCAACGGCGTGCCAATCGGTTTGCATCCAGTCATTCCGAATTTAGCAAGCATGTCGTTGACGTACTTACTTACGTTGTGAAAGATATATGCCAGAAGCGAGCTTCAGTACCTCTATTCCAAGAAAATACCAGTACTCTCCACTTCATTTCCAAACCTTTCAAAAAGGTCGCTACCGGTCACGATCAGGTCGTCCACATAGATTCTGGGTCTCACTAATCCATTCCAGATGTGTGAGAGAGAAGGAGACCAAGAAAGCCTAAGGTCGATCGGATCCTGCGAGAGCTTGTGGTGTTCTCGGATACACGGATCGAGAGGTGCGGTTTGGTCATCTTCCCGAGCACTGGCCATCAGAGGTGCGTAGAATGGAGGTGTGGGCCATGATTCAATTCAAAAATCGTTCTTTCTTGCCCAACCATCCAACATGCTATATAGCATAACCTTGGATCCTGGATCGACTCTCGATTGACCTCAAGGTAGTACGCATCCATTGGATTCCATCCAACCAGAGACATCTAGATTCGCTTTTTTCCTGTTTCGACCTCAGAAGCTAGCTCATTAATTAGAGTCGGCTCCGGGAGACTTTTTTAGTATAAGATGATTAGAGTAAATGACGAGTATACATCCAACCATTCTTTCGAGACTGATCCAGGAGAGCAAGCCCCTACCTTTCTTTATTGGGATTTTCTATCGATCGATAAGCACGGGTGGGGTCGACCCGTGTAGAATTGCTCTCGACGGCTAGTGAGAAAGACAAGAGAGATAGGTATATGGGCTACCAACTCAGATTCCGTCCAACCGGAGCTTCATATGGGGGTTTAGATCCGGTCGATACAAATAGGTGTGCCCTCAGCATATATTTTTCTTAGGCTGGTAGTTTGGATCCATTTTTTTTAGGGCATGAAGAACGTCCTTTTTCAACCAACCCGCCGACACCTGATTCGTGTATATCGGGTGGTGAAAGCCGTATTTGTAGCATCATATAATATGTGGAATAGGGTTTATGAGTCGCCTACCCTGACCTTCCTTAACGTTATTCCGATCCAGGCTCCTTTATCAGGATCAGGCGATTCAGGTCTTATTTCGACTCAGCACATAAGAAGTGCTTAGAGAACGACTCTTTATAGTCTCGTAGCAGTACTTATTTCGATAGCCGCGCACCTGACCCATCAAATATAGGTTGTCCTGATCCATATGATGTATAGCACCCTCCCTATAATGTAGTCTGTACACCCGAGAATTCATAAGCCCAGTGGATAATCTATAAGCATTTGATTCAACCCTTCCTTTCGCCATGGGTTTTAGGGATCGCTAGCTGTATTCGGTTCAGAAGGGCGCTAATCTCATCTGTGGATGTGCTTATTGGGGAGTCACCAAGCAGCCGCTTTGTTAGAGCTTATGACTCAATTGCCATGCTCTCTATTTCGGGATCCACATGCTAGGGCATAATCCAACACTAGATTAGCACCTAAAATATGTTATTATATAGAGAAATCTATGGTTATCTGGTTCATATATGATAGTGGCATGCGAGTTGTAACATGCTGTAGAAAAGATAGCAATACTAGTGTGGGTTTGTTTTAGATCGGTTGTATCGTGGGGGTGGACCTCTTCTCTTAAGTACTGTTTAAGAACCTCTAATAAAAAAGCCTCTGTCATGACCCTTCCTCGTTCTAGAGGATTAATGCATCGACGAAGAATTCAATTCGATCTGCTCCCTATCCTATACAACACCCCATTGAAACTAGCAATAAAATATATGAGGAGAGAGCTAATCAACACCGGCCTTTGAAAGAGTTTGATGAAGGGGATCTTGTGCTAGTGCATTTAAGGAAGGAAAGATTTCCTAAGGGCACCTACCATAAACTAAAGACAAGGAAGTTTGGCTCATGCAAGGTGTTAAAGAAGATCAGCTCTAACGCCTACATCATAGAGCTGCCCAATGACTTGGAAATGAGTCCGATATTCAATCTTGCAGATTTATATGCTTTTCTTTTTTGATGGGTAATGGTGAATCAGCTACAACTAATCTGAACCAACTTCCCAAGAAACTTCCGGAAGTTGTCGAAGATATTCTAGACGTGAAAGAGGTTAAGTTACGAGTTTTTGTGTGTTTCGACGGTAGAGCGGCTTCCCCCCTGCTCTTCCAAGGTTTCTCTCTTGCTCTTAGTTGCTGTTTATGGTGCCTCTCGGTAGGCAGTTCAGAGAAAGATTCCCCTTTTCGTATGCTCGGCAGGCTTTAGATGTGAAGGTACTAGCGGATCAGAAAGATAAGCCAGGTCAGCTGCGGCTTACAGTACCAGGACAAAATGGGTTTGGAGATCAGAGAGAGGGTCCGTAAGGAGAGAGAAAAAGTCCCTCTTGTGCCGGTAGTAGGGAAAGCAGCCGAGATAGAGAGAGCAGTTCTCTCGGTCAAGTGGCTTAGATCACAGAGTTTGCGTTCATGTTGATAGCCCGGGTTCAGTTCAAGCTGCTTTGCTTAGATACGGGATCGTGACTTTGAATCAAATCTCTTCGCTTCGCCCCTTTCGTTTCCAGCTTCAGATAGAAAAAAAGAAAGAGCGGAAGGGAGAGGAAAAAGCTATAAAGGATAGGGGGCAAGGCCGGCTTCGGGCAACTAGGTGGTGAGGAACCAGAGCCAGCAGCAGTAGTAGATCCCACAGAGCCGGTTTAAGCATCACTAGAAGAAGCAGTGGATTCGCTTGATTAATGTGATCCGGAGTTTATGTTTATTGTGGGCATCCAGGTTATGAAATTTCTAGGCCTATTGGTATAGGACCGGCAACACCTCTTACGCGCAATGAGTACTTGCCCTAACAATTGGCAGATTAGTGTCACCAACAACAAGGCAAACTTCAGGTGGTCGTAAATCAGATAAAGATTGAGGAGTTCTAAACTGATGAATGGCGGGAACGCCCTATTAAGGGGATGGAGCGGATGCAAAGTTATGAGAAGGCTAGCCCCAAACAAGTAAAAAGAGTTGGCTTTGCTGAATGGCCACTCGATGTTTACAGACCTCTGGGTCTGCTTATCGTCTCAAACTTCAAATGCTTCACATGGAGAGATTCTTCCTAGGAGTTTAGAGAGCTCCTAAAGTTTAAAAATCCCATTGTCAATGCCTAGGGATGTGCTAGGCCTAGACTAAACCAAACCGTGAGACGATCGATCGCAAGGAAGCAAGTTATGTTGACTGCTTGAACTGCTGTTGTGCAGTTAGCCGATATCGCGACCACTAGATGAAGGTGAAGATCATGATGGTTTACCTGTAACTTCATTCTTTAGATGTGAAGGTATATCAGATTGCAGTTTCCGGGCCTCCAGCGAGGTTCCAGAGATGGTCAGCAGAACGAAGAAGATTCCTGAAGAATCCGAGTACTCGATCGATCCAGTACACCGGAATATTCGCCCTATGGAGACAAGAGGTGCGCGTCTCGCGTGCACGTCCAGCGACGTCAGGATGTAACACAGTGGAAAGTATAAAGAAGCAAGACGCGCAGCAGGTGTATCAGTAGAGCGACCGAGTCAGTATTCAAGCTGTGGAGTCAAAGAATAGTTCCTTCACCCCCGCTTGCCGATCCCCTATTCGCTCGACCTAAAACCCTATGCCTTATCTTATTTAGTTCGATTCGGTAGTGACTGGGAATCTCTCATATCCTGTTCCCCACTTCACTAACATTCAAGCATTCATTCCTGCCTCGATCCATCCGATGAAGCAGCAGGGATTGATGAATCGGATAAGCCTCTATCGATCCTGGTGGTGGGGATAGTAGGCTCTACGGCTCATTCGTATCCCGTGAATTGGAGATACTTAGTAGATTGATGGATACTTGTGGTACCAGATATGGGGGAAGGAATCAATGAATGCAAAGGAAGATTCCCTCTATGGAGGAATGAATGGCATGGCAGGACAAGCATAAGAAGAGGCCTCCTCCTTTCCCACCCCTTCTTCATTCTCTTTTTTCTGGCTCTACCGAGGTTGGTAGTTACCAAACGATTCAACCATCAATAGAATCTTTGACGCCCGAGAAATCGGATTCAAGGAGATGGGACTTTATAGGTGGGGCTATTTCCATAGATGACAATTATCCGCCTATCACTCCTGCGCCTCTTGGCTTCCGGCATCAACCACCGGATGGCGAGGAGTCTCGACTCGAAGGAGAGGAGCGGGATAGTCCTAAGGTCAGTCGCAGAAGATCGATAGCTGGTGAATTCAATGAGAGATTCTTTAGCCAAAAGGCGGGTGGCATTTTCAAGAGTCAAAGGCTATCTTATTACGTTTATAATGTCCCATCCCCGCTTTCTGTGCTGTGAGATATGTCCATCAAATCCCTGCTCGTATCTTAAGGCAGTTCGTCTTACTATTCTTTTTCTCGAAAGAAAGGCATTCTTGCAAAGAACCTAATAGTATCTGTAAAGGGACCGGCTTCCCAGAAAGTGGAATGCCCTAGGATTTGATTCATCCCCATATGGAACTGGGGGAGGGATTCCCTGAAACCAGAGCAAGAACCTAAAAAGCGAAAACAAGTTCAAAGGCGCACCTCTCTAAGCCAAGATCGTCTGCTCCTCAGCAATTGATCCGAAAAGTGCCACAGCTGCTTCTTAGGCGAGCGAAGTGACCTCCGTGAGAAGAAAGAAGCTAATAGAGTCATAGAAGATCTCGAAAGAGGCGAATTGCCAGAAAGAGGTAGTGGATTTTTCCTTGGTCCTGCTATGCTCGCTCATCTCTACTCTACTTTGAATAGGATTGAGCGAACTCGTGATGCGTGGTAGTGAGGAGAAGAAGAATGGCAAGAAAGAATGACTTGGGAAAAGAACCCCTCTTAAGAACCTCGAGAGAACCTGAAACCAGTACCACCCACAGATGATGAAGTTCGACAGGTTAACCTGGGAACGGAAGGGGACCCTCGAAAAATCTTCCTAAGTGCCAGCCTAGCTTCAGAGGAAGCTGAAGAATACGTCCAGCTCCTTAAGGAATACTTGGGCATATTTGCCTGGAGTTACGCTGAGATGCCTGGGCTAGACCCTGAAATCGCCGTCCACAGGCTTAATATCAAACCAGATGCTAAGCCCATCAAGCAAGCGCAACGATGCTTTCATCCACTCCTCATGAAGAAGATGGAGAAAGAAGTCAAAAAAGAAAAAGATGTGGCTTTCATAAGAGAAGAAGAACATCCCGATTGGTTGGCAAAGATTGCCTCAGTGACCAAGAAGAACGGGCGGATTCGGGTTTGCATTGACTTCAGAGACCTGAAGAACGCATTCCCTAAGGACGAATTTCCTCTGCCGATCACGGAAATCATGATAGACATGCGGATATGAAAAAAAAGATGTCTTTCATGGATGGCTTGTCTGGGTATAACCAAAGAAAAAAGGATCCAAACGACGAAAGGCACACGCCCTTTAGAACTCCATTCGAGACGTACTGCTATACAGTGATGCCATTCGGTCTCAAAAATGCTGGTGCCACCTACCTTACTAGAAAGAGCTATGATGCAGATATTTTGAGATCAACAACATAAAACAGTAGAGTGTTACGTGGATGACCTCGCAGATCTACGAAGGGTCTTCAAGAGACTTCGAAAGCACAACATGAGGATGAATCCCCAGAAATGCTTTCTGGGGGTAATAACTGGAAAGTTATTGGGTTTTGTTATTACAAGAGATGGAATCACAGTTGACCCGGCCAAAACGAAAGCCATCCTTGAAATGAAACCACCAACTAACCTCCGCGGGAACTCAAACGGCTACAAGGGACGCCTGGCCTACATCAGAAGATTCATCTCAAATCTATCAGGAAGGTGTCAACCGTTTTCACGCCTAATGAAGAAAGGGATCGAAAAAGTATGGGATCAAGCCTGTGACAACGCGTTCCAGAGCATCAAGCAATACTTAACACAACCACCAGTCCTAGCCTAAACCCACCCCCTATTTGAGTAAGCCAGGGTCGGCCTTTTTTATTATACACACGCGCCATGGATCATTCACTTGGGGCGATGCTAGCCCAAAAGGATGACGAAGGCAAAGAACGCGCATTATATTACCTAAGTCGAATGATGGTTGCCGCAGAACACCGGTATAACCAGTTCAAAAGGAATGCCTCGCTCTCATGTTCGCAGCACAGAAGATGCGACATTACCTAATTGGTAACACCATATACCTGGTGTCAGGAGTAAACCCTTTCAAGATCCTTGTGACCAAAGCAGGCTCACTGAACGCCCGACTCGCTAAATGGTCGATACTGCTCTCACAGTATGACATAATATTCGTACCAAAAAGGGCCGTGAAAGGACAGGCACTGGCAGATTTCTTGGAAGCACATCCTCCACGGGAGAACTCAAAATTGCAAGAAAAATTGCCTGACGAAGCAGTCTACTGCACTGAAGTCGCATCAAGACCCACATCAAAAGCCTGGGAGATGTATTTTGACGGCGCCGATTATGGGAATGGAACTAGCTCGTGACATCAAAGTACATCAACTGGAAGTTCGAGGTAACTCAAAGTTGGTAATTAACCAAATGAACGGCGTCTATGAAGTTAGAAAACAAGATCTCTTACCCTATCATACAGCAGCGAGCGAATTAGCACGCACCCTCGCATATTTCAACATTGAACATGTGCCAAGGAGACAGAACACAAAGGCAGACGCCCTAGCCAGTCTCGCAGCTTCTCTGTCTTTACCAGAAGGAGAATCCGTGACGGTTACGGTCTATGAGAAAAGAATCCTGCCACCACTCAACACCTATGAAGTAGGCTAAACAACTAACAAAACAAGCATTGAAGGACGCTCACCGAGTCCTTCTATCAAAGGAAGCTCTCCTTTATGTTAGGGGGGCTCTTCCTATGTCCATCCTCTACTCAGCCATTTCGGGTTAAGAAGATGTGAAAGCGCCTTTCTCTCTATAAGAAAGGAACGCTGCGCGATAGCAGAAGGACAGCAAAGAAAGCTCCTACCGCGCCAGAGATTACTTGAAAATTGATGCTTCTTAATCTTAATATGGTTTGATCTTTCTTCAATCTGAACGGTAAGGGCCCTGACAATACAATTATATCATATGCTAACTCGTTTGGACTTAAAGGTTGCTGACCAATTGTCAACTCGAAAAGGCTAGCTCCAGTAGCAGAACTCAGTTTAAGGTTATAACAGAATTTGGCAATATCCAAAAGATCAACCCAATTTGTTGTGTTGATTGGCCGCAATCAAATGTCTCAAATATTCTTCGTTGAGACCATTCACACGTTCTGTCTGCCCATCAGTTTGAGGATGGTTAGTCGTAGAGAAGTTGAGTTTAGTTCCCATTAACTCAAACAAAAACGTCCTGTGAACCGAGCATCCCGATCACTCACCACATCCGCCGGTATTCCCCAGTACTTTACAACATTCTTGAAGAATAGATCCGCGGCCACCTCGGCAGTACATGCATGTGGGGCGGGGGAAAAAGAAGCATACTTGGAAAAGCGGTCGACCACCACCATAATCAACCCAAAATCCTTCACCTTTGGAAATCCAGTGATGAAGTCTATAGAGAAACTGACCTGTTCAAAGCTTATCTGGAATAGGTAACGGTTTCAACAAGCCGGCAGTCTTCTGCCGCTCAACCCTGTCCTGCTGACAAAGAAGACAGGTTTTTACAAACTGTTCAAAATCATCCTCCATGTTAGGCCAATAAAAACTTCGGGAAAGGAGAGCCAGGGTCCGTTGCTGGCCCGGATGCCCCGCTTTTTTTAAGGGTATCCTGATTCTCGCTCAGAAGTTTACTACGTCTCAACTCACAACTGTTGGGGACGTAAGGTCGTTGGCCTTTAGCATAGAGGTTTTATTCCTCTACCCAAAATCGCCGAGTGACTCCCTCTCTCACTTGCTTTAGAAGACGGGAGGTCACCACATCTTTCTCGGTTTCAGCCCTAATCTGTTGGAAGATATCGCCTTCAACCTGTACCAATGGCGAAGACTGAACCACTTGAATAAAAACCTACTGCGAGCATCGGCTACTACATTGGTCTTGCCCGGTTTATATTTCAAAGTCAAATCAAACTCTGCCAACTTGCCCTTTACCTTAAAGGCTTGTTTTGGCGTAAGTTTCTTTTGAGTATCAAAGTAGCTCATTGCAACATTATCTGTCTGGATTTCAAACTTCCCACCCAATATATAATGTCTCCAAAGCCGCAAGCAATGTACTAAAGCAGTCATTTCCTTTTCGTGAACAGTAAAACGCTGTTCCGTCTCATTAAGTTTCCAGCTTTCGAAAGCCACCGGACGATCTTCTTGCACTAAGACACCCCCATTAGTCCGATCGGAGGCATCCGTTTCTACCTTGAACGGTTTATCAAATTCAGGCAATTTTAGCACTGGTTCGCTCGCTATTGCTCTCTTCAGCTTGTCAAACGCCATTTGACAATCAGGAGACCAGAAAAGGTTCTGGTCTTTCTTCAATAAGTCTGTTAACACTACGACTTTCTTCGAATAACCAATAAAAGGCCGATAATAGTTTGCCAAACCCAAGAAAGATCTCAATTCAGTGACCTTAGTGGGCGTAGGCCACTCAAGAATAGCCTTGACTTTTCTTTCTGGCAACCTGTCCGTGCCCAATACGATGTCCCAAAAACGTAATCTCTGTCTGAGCGAAGCTGCATTTTTCCTGCTTCAAATACAATTCATGCTCACGGAGCTTAGCCAGGACTAATCTTAAATGTTCCACATGCTCTTCAAGGGTCTGGCTGTATACCACGATATCATCGAGGTAAACAACAACGAAAGGGTCCTCTATCTATAAACGAGCGAAAAAGAAAATTCATCAAATTACAGAAAGTGGCAGGAGCATTGGTCAGGCCAAAGGGCATAACGCTATACTTAAACGCACCCTATCGGGTAACATAGTAGTCTTTGGCTCATCTCCAGCCGCTATTCTGACTTGAGAGTACCCGGAGCGTAAGTCCAGCTTGGTGAAATAAGTGGCCTTACCCAAACGATCGAACAAGTCAGCCACCAGCGGGACTGGGTATGTATTCTGAACCCTCACCTTATTAAGAGCACGATAGTCAACCTAATTATTTATGCTAAGGGACCCATCTTCTTTCTTTTGAAAGAGGACAGGTGCCCTATACGGCGCTTTAGAGGGTTGAATATCACCCGCTTCAAGCAATTCCTCTAATAGCTTTCGAAGTTCTTCTAGTTTGACGGGAGCCATCCGGTAAGGTGCTTTAGCCGGGGGCCGTGCACCTGGAACCAACTCAATTTGGTGATCAATAGCCCTTCGGGGAGGAAGAGCTCTCGGTAGTTGCGGTGGCATGACATCCGAGAACTCAGTCCATAAATCAAAATCTTTTATTGCTTTCGGAACCGGGGCTTCCTTTCTTTGGGGAATTTCGCCCGAGCTACTTTGATTTAGTGGTTCCCTCCCCTAGGGGATAGGGGGATAGCTGGATTATGAGACTACCTTTCTGAGTGTGAAATCGTGAGTCAAGCTGACCCCAGAAGTTGGGTATTCCTTCTTAAGAGGACACTAAACCTCCCGATCTTGCTAGCCGGGCTCAGTCTTTCAAGATTCAATCTTTCCCCTTCCCTCGATCCTGGTCCCAGGGAATCGCTCTTATAGTAGAGTAGGAGGTTGACTATGTCCCCAACTTCTCTTTATTAAGAGACTCGGTTGTGTACTCTAATTATAATAAAGATATTGTACCCCAAGCGCTGATCCCAAAGAAAGCAGTTGGCTCTTCCTGCATCCATGCATAAATAATTAGTAAGTAGGGTCCTCGAAGCCCTTAAGCCAAAGGGCTAAGTCGAGTGATTCCTCTTGTAGGGGATCGTAGCTAGCTATAGTATCACACGATTCTTTCATCTTCTTTTCACATTCATTCTCGGTGCAAAACCGTCTAGCTATAGGACCTCGAATCGATTATTAATACGATTCTATTTCATTCATTCTAGGTGGAAAATCGTCTACTTTATAAGGCTAAGGCTTTCCTCTTTGTGAGGAATTCCCTCCAGGTTGTCTGCTTTATCGGGGTCACTCTCACTCTAAGTCCGAGCGCAGGACATCTTATTCACGAACCCCTTTTATAAGAGAATAGGTTTTGTACCCTAAAAGGTGGTTCCATCCTGCATACTATCTAATATAGTCATTCATTGGTTCATCTCCAGGTTCTGCCTCTTGATTCCCTACCCAATGGGGACGGGACATAGGCACTCTTCTCTTCACCCAGGGCTTTCTTTCTTTCTAGTGTGCCTATCTATCTATTATTAAGTCTTTTCCTATCCTCCCGGTAACCCCTTAGACAGGCATTCCGCTATCCCTATTGTCTTACTGATTATCTTCGCCAAGAATAAAAATGGACTTTCCCTAAAGAGTGAGTCTTTGTATGGGTACAAGGATTGATTGCTCTTTGCCCGAGGGAACTCTCAAGAGAAGGAGGAGCAGCACATCTTATTGCACAACCGGTTCTATTAGAAAATGAGTTCTTTCCGGGAGAAAAACCTGCGTACTATCTGATAGAGGCAGTCAGTGGGGAATCTCGTTGTTATGACTGGCCTACCAATCTGAGCAAGTTTTAGGGTAAATAAGGGTCCCGTTAATCCCGAAACGAAAGTCGAAGGAACCGCGGTAACCCCGCCAAATAAATCAAAAAAAGAAAAGGGGTCACGCCTTCAAGCCAACTCCGGATATCCCGATGCTATGTCCCTATTAGACGCTCCCTCCAGACTCTAGCTTCTATCATCTGCAGGGTCTTCTCCTCTAGCTAAGAAGAAGGCTTTGAAGCTGCTAGACCTGGTTCGCTCTCTCTTTTCTCCGTCAAGATGGGGAAAATTCCTTCCGACTGTTCTAAGGTCTTCGGTAGTTGCTTCCTATTCTGCGACATATGACTTTGTCGCATAAAAAGCCGTTCCGTTCCCCTCTGATCTGATCGAGAAGAATGATTCAACCTGCCTGGCATCAGGAATTCTGAAACTTTCCGAATCCAGCATTTTAGGAAGTCTCACCTTCTTAGCTAGAGGAGTGAGTTCTTTGCCATTGAGGTAAGCTCGTCTTCCCGATCTTGATTGAACCTCGCTCCTATGCCATTCAACGTCCATTCACGGAGTCAATGCCGGAAAGATCGCCCTTGCCTTTAAGCCAACTCCTCTGCCATTCAATCCCGGCTAGACCGATCCTTCTTTCCTGGTTCTCCTTTCATTTCTCTAGGCTCCTAGTCTGCAGCTGCTAGATCAGAAGGATCAGAAAAGCGCGTAAGAAGAGGTCGGATTCGGATTCGGCTAGTGGTGGAATAAGAAGACCTAAATCAGATCTTCCCTCGCTATTTGGAAGCGATGCATCGTGAACTGCAGCCTCAACAGCAGCTTTCAGTGTCACCAACGTTGAACTGCAACGATTTGAATCCTTGTACTTCGACTACTTCGACCAAGAAGGGCTAGTTTTGAAAGAAGCGATTCGATGCCCCTGAAATAGGGCTTTACTGAGAAAAGAAAGTTAGAACCCTATCACGTCTAATCATTCATTGAAATCTAAGACGTCTCTTTCAAGGGCCTAAACCAGGCAGAGCAACAACCGAAACAACAGACTAGCCCTCAAGCTTCTGTATTGGAAGAACTCATTTCAGAGATGGCCAGATCATCCTACTTTCGGTTCTTTTCTCATGTGCGCGTAGTTGGACAGACGCACTTCCCCTAGATTGAAAGTAGAGATCTTCCCCCAGGCGCTAATTCTATGATTGAAAAGCTGATGAATGTGCTAATCCAGAAGAAGGAAAAGCAGACGCAAGCAAGACGAGAGGCATCCCGAAACCAATGAAACTAGGTCAGCTGCTTGATTGTTGATCCGTCAAAGAACCTATCTTCTTGAACAGCCTATTTCGTAATAATAGGTGTTGCACCATAAGGGCTTGCTCTGTGACCAGTCAGAACCTCTCTTTGTCACCAACCTCTTTTCTAAGAAGAGTTTGTTATAGAAGGGCTTGCTCGATCCTGATAGGAACGAACCAAAGTCTCGAACTGATGCTCCAAAGGCGGGAGTCCGAGCATCGACGTCTAAAAGTTCCAATGCGTGAGTCAGGCCAAAGGTTTTTTAGTCGAAAGGGGGAAAGCTAGGATTCGAGCCAAAGGAAAGAGGTTTAGTCTCTGCCCATGTGCCTGTTTTTGTTGATGCAGAACACTGCCTTTAAAGAGTAGTTGTCTCCGCCTCCAGCTGCCGATGTTGTTGATTTGGTGACCTTCACCCGTACCAAAGTAGGAAGATTCGTCCAATCGGTCAACCGAAAGCGGCATTCGGAGGCAGTCGCAGGGAGGGGTTCAGTCCAAACCAAAGAGGAGAAGAAGTTTTCCTTCTGGTTGCGCCCCTCTGGAACGATTCGTCGAAAAGTGGGAATAGTCGTCGCATCCACGTGGAAAAGTGTCAAAGAAGGAGTCGGGTCACCCTACTACATCTGCGGAAGGAGTGCTTTTTGTGTTTTGTTTTCTTGGGCTAGGCCTAACTGGAGTCACTCCTTTTCTAGTCTTAGCTCTGAGTCCACAACTTCGATTTCATAAGAGAAGGGCTTGTTTCATAAGATCGGCTGCTATTTCTCTGCGAGGCCATCGGGACTCTATTCGCCCAGCGAAATCCGTTGTCTAAAAAGAGCGGTTGAATCAAAGATAGCAATCCCGAACGAACCTCTATAGGCTAAGGATGAATGTTTTATCACCAGTAATTTGATTAGGAGAATGCTAATGAACCTGTTTTCGGAGGAGAACAAGAACGAGACAGAACAGCGGAACTCACAGATAAAAGAGTCTCCCGCGCCCATTACACTCTCTTAGACTTCCTAATTGTCTTTAAGCACACGTCACTGCTCCTACTGTTAGATTCAGTAGACAGCACAGGGGACCAAAATCAGGAAGTCATCTACTGCGCCCCGGACACTCCCCAAGGGAGAAGTTGCTTTGTTCGCGCTTGAACTGCACTCTGCTAGCTCCTATGCTTCCACTTTCAGACAGTTCCTAGAAAAGAAGTACTAGACTGAGAACAGGGAAGAGAACTATTGTTGACAGATATCGCTTAACTGATTGCGCCATAAGTACAGTACTAGAGTAAAGGAGGAACTATTTAAAGAAAGGAATCAAAGAATGATGAAACCTGCGGTCCATCGCACTTGCGGGGCTTCTATGAGCTTCAGCCTCTCTGAGCCCTTAGCTCCCAATGAATTCAAACTTGCAAAGAAAGGGATCACCGGAAGTGGAGCGCTCTCCTTAGCGCAAGCCATAAGAAGGCAGCAACCTACCTTTAATTGCTCTTTCAGCCAAGTCGAAAGATGAAAAGGGGCTTTCTTCTAAAGTAGCTATTTTTGTTATAGAAGGTCATCTCCAAGTCGAGAAAGGTTCTTTGATTCTATACACTAAAAACCATGAAATACCTCTTTTGCTTTCAAAAAAATGTCAACCCCTACAGGACAAGGGCGGAACTTGTTTTGGAAGAGGGGATCACCTAGGTAGCGCATAAGCTGGAGCCGGAGACTGGACCAACTATTGCAAGAGGCCGGCTTCCCGGTCAAATGAAGGGTATTTCCCAGAAGGAGAGTTGAGTAATGGCGGGTTTCGGGACTTAATGACTTTTCTGGTGGTTCACTGGCAGGTTGGGAATCCGAATATCCCACAATGACAGAGTTCACCGAAATAGGATTTCCAGATATAGTGCCTTTGATTATACCAGGCGTGTACCCCATCTATAAGTTGCTAGTTCGGCTTGTGATGATAGTTTAGTAGTATAAAATAAGTCAAGTATAGTACATCGAAGTACGGAAGGAAGAAGAGAGGAATCCACTCCAAGTCCCTTTTGTGTGTGGATCTTATGGATCTCCTGTATCGACCGGACTAAGAGTCAAATAAGGTTAGATTGCCTTACCACCAGTAGTTGAAAGACAGCGTTTCAGGCCCATAGTTGTATTCAGTAAGTTGGGTAGCTCAATTCCAATCTTTCAGCCTAGCACTTATTCTTACTGGAAAAGCGATGCCAGGAGTCGTGCTAGCTGGAGACTGAGACTTAGCTTGAGCTTGAGCCAATGTACAATATATCTTGCGTCTGAACTTGAGCTAGAAGCCGAACCGCTTACCAACAGTTCTTTTTTCCCGGTTTCTAACCGCAAGAGGGGCGAAGCGAAGAGGTTTAGGGAGGGGGAAGGGGACCGAGAAGGAGGGATCGGACATTCAGTTCAAGGTGGAGAACCTATAGTTACGTTCAACACAGCAAACTACTTGTCTTTGGGGTTACCTTTCTGTCATTAAAACAGATTCAGATACGATTGGAGTCACTTGACAGGGGCATCTCTATTGGATCCCCGGGTTGGCACTAAAGAAGGAGGGTTCCACTTAAGTTGAATTCCGTTTCGTCAGGGGCTCCCCAAACTCTTTCTATTGCGGGCTTGAGCATATACTTCTTTGTCCGTAATCACTGGCTTTCAAGGTGTATACTTAGAGCAAAAGGAATGAAACCAAAGTTCACTTTTTGTTAGATACCAGGGAAGTACTTACAGCTAGGCCTTCTTGCACTTCAAACCCTTCTTTCTTTTGCTAGAGTTTGATCCTACAATAGTCTATAGCAACCTTCATTCCTATAACCTCCTGCCGTTGAAGCTACGGTCCAGTAGCCTCTGTCGATACTATAGTCAGAAGAATCCCCATACCACTCAAGATAGAGCCTTACACCTGATGGAGAGGCAGTTGTTCGTAAACCAAAAACCCAGCGCATTGTACGATGCGAGATTCCAAGAAAACTGGAAGAAGGTCGTGAACTATTTCATCTGCTGGAGGAGCGAAGCCACTCGACTAAAAGGAGAGGAAATGATAGCTAGCTCGACCTTATTATTATGAAAAGGGGAGAGGAAATGCAATTGCCTTAGTAGAAGTGGGTTTACGAGGTTAAGGAGAGAAAAGAAGATACGGCTTCAAAGCCGGATATAAAGTATAGAGCTGAGACTAAGCAAACGGAGGATCTAAAAAGGGTGTTTAATACTGGGTCGATCTGATGCTCGATCGATCGAGGGAATGGGATTGATACCGAGGAGGAGAAGTGAAATCCGGCTACTCGACTATCTTTCCCACTTCCAGTATTTCCACCTGAGCACCCATCAGAAAGAATTCGATCAAATGTTGTCGATTCTTCAAGTCAAGGGGACATATAAAGTCAAGGCTCTAACAACCGAATTGGGATCTTAGGCCTCAAGATGAAAAAAGGCTTGAGGGAGGAGTCCCGCTCGAAGATCTCCCCTTTCGATCAGTTGGTTTCGTAGGATCGATGGATCAAACTGGAAGCTTGTTCAAAAGGTGTTCTTGTCCTTTTTCTTTAGTTAGCATTGATTGCTAATCAACTGAGGCCTTACTCAAATAGGGGGGTGAGGTAAGGAGTAGTATAAGAGTGGCTCGATCATCGATAGGCCTATCCTTATTCATTCTATAGGGCAGGGCTGATCCAATATCCACGAAAGGAAAGGACATTTAGTCCGCTCTTAGGGGAATAAGCGCTGTGAACGAATCCGCAGTAAGGATATCCCCGAATAGGACAAATGCTATCGAATAGGCTGTGAATGCCCTCTTTGGACGAATAGGAACAGAATCCCAAAGGTATTAGACTTCACCTATCTCTTGTTTTTGCTTAGTAACATTGGCCTTTAGAGGATTACTCTATATTATGCATAACCCTCCCTCACAGCTCTTTCACTTGCAAAACCTATTCTTGCGGCATTAAGACTGTTTCCTTCTCTCAAAACAAAGCCTGACCTAAACCCTTAGGACAAATTTGTTTTATGCACAGAACTTAACACTCAAGCTCCCTTATGAATTATAGTTTTTCAAAAAATGAGTATTCAAACCCTATCCCTTACCTTGCCGGAACGGGAAAGGGCTCTCTTGCTTTGCTTGTTTGCTTTGTTCCTTATAGCACTGTGTCAAGTTCTCCTTTCATTGGTCTCGGGTGAAGTATCTGTTATAAGCGAATCTTTCCTTCCTTGGCGGATGGTTTAATACTCCCTTCTGGCCTATCCAAGTGCAACTTCTCATTCTAAAAAAAAAGAAAGGGCGATAGCTTTAACCTTCTCTCATTCGGAGGGGCTTTCTCTCCTCAAAGGCTCCCCTTAGAGTGGAAATTTCCCTGGCTAGCGCCTGCAGAGTGTAAGTATAGAGCTGGGTCCTCATTCCAGTGATTTTCATCTCCTTCTTGCGGGGACAAGAGAACACGAAGATTGAAAGCATCGGCTAGGCCTTTCTTTCTCTGATTAATTTCCTGTTCAAAGACTGAGCTAAGAACGGATCGGAGAAGGTTACCAAGTTGAGTAGAGGGATGTGTTGAAGGGAGCAAAAGTACTGAAATGAAGGATATGGCTAAGTTTATTTATAAGTTTTGTTTTCTGAGCCCCCTTATTGTGTGTGCTAGGGTAACTAAGCTGATGGTCGTAACCGTGGGATCTTCTCCAATCAAAACACTAGGAAGCACGATACCACGTCCTGCTTTAGGTTGTGTCAAACCTAGAGCAGACACCAAGAAATCTGTACCACTGATACCACCCAATACATAACCTCCTAAAGGGAGGCCGGTACCAACGTCCAAGATAGGTACTCGGAAATTTATACCCTTTACCGCAACCATGTCGTAAATCTTTCACATCAGACCAAAACGAACCAACTGAGGATCGGTCCGATCGATCTTCCATTTCCGATTAACGACAGGTGCACTAAAGAAGTCTTCGATTCCGTAACCATTCCCTAAGAATTTGGTAAGCAGCGGAGGGTGCAGGTATAAGAGTCTCCCCTAGCGCTTAGTCATATCAGGTGTTTGACCCTTCTTCCCCCTTCCCTTAGTTAGGTAGTTCATCTGCTTTGCCGCAAGACTCTAATTCTCAATATCGCAGCTCGACGAATTAAGAATAGAAATCCTAGCGAGAGTAGCAGTGGTTGATACGGATTTGGAGACAGAGACACTATGCTTAACGCATCGATCTCGTAGCTCTGTGAATGAATGGCGTGGAGCATTCATAGCGCTGGTTCGACTCCAGACCGAGATATGTCACACATTGCATAGAGAATGAAGCTTGAAGAATCAAAATTGGGTAGGGACGCGAAAGGGGTGGGGCCACGTGGTTAGCCCGTGAGGGTGAGGGAAGGAAGTAGTTCTTGGACAGATGGCTTGGGGCCACTTATCTTTCAAACTTTGATTGCAGTAAAAAGGATCCTAGAGATAGAGGCTTACTATTACACGTATAATAAATAGGTCTCAATGGCAGCAGCTCAATCACTTTCTTGATGAAGAGAAAAAGAGAGTCATCAATCTAAATGCCGTCTGGGTGAATATTCAATCGCAGCAAAGCAGGGTATTTTCTAATATATAAAATGAATAGTCAGAGTCAGACTAGGGCCTTCACCACGAAAGAAGCTTTATCCTTTCTTCTGTGATGGAGATAGCACGGGCTAGGGATAGTTGCAGTGGAAGACCTTCTGGAAATTGCAAAGAAAAACGAAAGTAAAGCACTCTCTCTTGCTAGTAATGCATGCTAGCTTGACACTCTCAACCTAATTGAGCAGTTTATGACAATTTCCCTAGATGCAAGGACCCAAGCGAGGAGAGCGTTCACAGTAGAATAAGGTCTGGATGAAGTTTCTGCCCCATGCTCAAAGACAAAACTTTGTCAATCAGCAACTTTCGGACTGGATAAGTAGTAAGCTTGATCAAGAATTGAGTCCTCATCATGATTTCCAGCGGAAAACTTTAAGGCCTCAATTGAAGGGTTCGCCCTCCAGTACGAAAAAAGGTTCAGTCCACTCCCTTGCCGAAAGCTTTGCTACCTACACCTAGTTTTGAAAGAGTTGTGGAAGCTGCCAGTCCTGGTTGAGGAAAAAGACTACGCCAAAGAACGTTTATAAACCCGAGTCAGGTACAAGAAAAGCGAAAGAAGCTCTTTAGCGGTCAACTTTCTCATATAATATTATTCTTGGTGAAGGAGCGAAAGATAACTCGAAAAAGGCCAATAGGTATAGGAAAGGTCGTCAAACGTCTCTCTCTTACAGCGCGCTTAGCAGCTCTTTCTTCCTTTAATAGCTACTTCCATCAACGGCTCTTACAAGGTTCATCCAGGCTGCCGCAGGCATTCAAGTTTCAACTGGGTAAGACTCCCTACAAGTTTACCTATCTATCTAAACATGGCATTCGCTCTTTCTGCCTTTATGCGACTAGATTCAATATGCCTAGGACACGGTTTTCCTGCAAGCTGAGTGTTTAAGGCCCCGCAGGGAACGCTCTTTACTTTTAGGTCAGAATGCCGCTATCATGTGCGGATAAGCCTGCTGATTAGCTTAGCCCACCCCGAAAAATATCCTCTATAGGGGGGTATTTTCTATTAAAAAACTATATATACCTGTAAGCTCAAGGTTTCATTTCAATGCTTTGATTAGTTACAAAGACTGAATCTTTACCTTTTGACTTTGCAAGAGTAGTTTCATCGGTGGAAGGGAGGGAGAAGGTTTTGCGACTGAAGCCCGATAGATCTCGTACCCATCTAGCTGGTTGGTTTACCTCGTACCCGACCTCTTTGATCTGAAATGAGTGCGGAAATGTCCCTTTAAGAAGAGGATCTTGACAGAAACAGAGCCCAGAGGCCGTCAAGGAGCGATTGTCCTTTTTTTTCTTCTCGATGAGAGGCTTCCCCAACTGCACTGGTTTGTCAACCTCCATGGGACTTATTTCCCAATCTTTTTCTATTACTGAGACCTGGAGCTAAGCCAGCTTAAAGCCCATTAGCAACTCCCGAACCTAATTCCCAAGGTCACATACCTTAAGAAAATGCAACATAGTTTGAATGGCAGGCATTCATATGAAAAGGTTGACTCTCCAGCTGGGACATCATCCACAGCGTTATCCTCCTTTAGTTTAGGAAGTAGATCGAAAGGAAGGTATTTGCCCAGGAAGGCAGTCTTACATTCACGTTGATGGGCTCTCTTTACGCTCCTCTCACTCCCATCTCAGGAGCCCTTGCCAAGCCAGTTACACTCTTCGGGTAAAGAAAGAAGCGCCTAAACCTGAAATAGGAATCCAACTCGGAATCGAACTTAGCGATCCTGGGAAGGGGAAAGAATAACCATTTGAGGGATCATCGCCTACTTCTCATGGACTAGCCCACTTAGCTATTTTTAGATCTAAAACCTTGGAGAGGAGACCAGTCCAGTCTCCATCTTGGAAACCATCTTTCTCATTTCTACTAGGGAATTCAGATTCAAGGGTTCAATCAAAATGAACAAAGGCCATTGGGAAAAATGGGGACGGACTGTAAATTCGTTGGCAATATGTCTACGCTGGTTCAAATCCAGCTCGGCCCAATAATTCGCCAATCTACCATGAGATGGTATAACCCTTGTCTTTCCGAAATACCGTACCTGTACAGAGGAATAAAAAAGAATCCAATTTGTTGCTATATCCCTTATTTCCCTGGGATTGTAGTTGAATTGGTCAGAGCACCGCCCTGTCAAGGCGGAAGCTGCGGGTTCGAGCCCCGTTAGTCCCGACGGATCCAATAAATATATCAATTCCACTGTCTCTTTTCGGTGAAAGATGGGACAGGGGGCATGGAAGGATTTCATTCATTCCCAAGGGGATCCTTTTTTCTTTCTTCTTCTGCACCCTGTTCAAATCATCTTCAAGGTCCCGCTCTCTCTTTTCTACCCCGACGATCGGGACTTCCTTCCTAAAGTGAGGAAAAAATCGATTCCTGCAATTGCGGTCAGTCTCGCTACCTCTTCTTTATTTAGTTGCCGCCCCCTACTTGCTAATTCCGGCTGGCCGGCCTTGTTTCGCTACAAGTTTCGGAGAGGAGAGGGGTGAACGGAGGAAAGAAGAGTTTCAGGAGAAAGGAATGAAGGTTATCGGACGCGATTGTCAACGCAGGTGCCAGATCCCGTTTAGTTTGAACAATGCTTTCGTTTAAACCTGTTTAAGCGAGGAAGAAAACGAAGCTCAGACAGCATAAGATTAGACTTCTCCCCCTTGAGGGGTTGCGGGTATGATCTCAGAGTTGTTACACGGCCGGAGGCGCGAAAAAACGAGGGTTTATGACCCCAAGTACCTGGCCCCCACTCCGGAACTTAACTCAATCAAGCCGTTCAAGCAAGGGTAATTGAAGCTTGTTGACTAAGTTCATCTCTTCCCCCCTATTTGAGTAAGGCTATCTATTGAAGAAAAAGCCTCTTTTGTTTTGGGCTTGCCTTGGCCTGACCTCTATTATTCCTTACTTTAGGAAGTACTCAATTCATTACCTATTCCTCTTTCCTCATTTTCACTTGTTGAGAGAACCTCTCCCCCCTACCTAAACTAAACTATTATGGCCCTCACTTCTTGAGCCAACCTGGAAGCTTTCTTTCTGCGCATCCTTTAATAATGCTTCTTTCGTGCCCTTTCTTTCACTTGAGAGCGCTCACTTCTCTGCTTGGCCATAGCCCCCGGCTGGTCCAGATGGCCATCGAGAATAGGGTGAAATCACAAGTGAAGACAGCTCATGTGTCAAAATATTACAAAACGATTAAAAGAGGGTCATAGCTCATCCAGTCAGATAATCGTCTTGATCAAAACGCATCACTCCGTATAACGAAAGCGCTACGTGAGACTATCAGAACAAAATGCAACACCGGCTCCCTACTATTCTCAAAGGGAACCAGTCTCGGTTTAAGAAAATCCGGATCCCGTACCTAAAAGAGGTTGAACCCGCATTATTTCACTTAGCATCCCTTACGACTGATTTAGACCCAGATCTTTCCCTTACAGATCCATACCCAAATCCATACGCAGCAATACCAGTAATTGCCCTAGAAGTAGCACCAACAGCATATAAGCTAGAAGCAGAGTCAAAGCCAGGAGCGGATTCAGAGCCCGTTGAAGCACACGTTTAAGAAGCAGCACCACCAATGGCAATTGTTTAAGCACCAGTAGCACCTATTAACAGTAGCAGAGCCCTTAGAAATAGGGGATCGAGATCCAGTTGCTGACCTTAGTGAGCTAGATCCAGTCCCAGGCGTAGAGCCTATAGATCCAGAGCGAGTTACTGACCTAGCACCAGCACTAGTACCAGTAGCATCATAGATAGAAGCAGAGCCTCTTTACTAGTAAGGGCGCAGGGGTCTAGGCGGTTTATTTGGTTGTTTCAGTCGCCTATAGATAAGTAGGGCCACCACCATCAACGTAAGATCGAGAGCCAAAGCCAGTCGTAGATCCGGGGCAAACACCCGTAGAAGAAGCAAGTGATCCTGTTGGTTCAGCAGCAGCATATCTAGTAGTAGAGACAGCAGCACCCATTGAACCAGCACCACCAAGGGATGCAACACCAGTTGCAAGAGAAGCAGAGGTAGTAGGGGTAGCATTCCTTCGCCTGGTTCCAGTCCCAGTGAGTAACTAAAGCCTTTGATACTCTTGACTCAAATTTCCCCTCGAGTGATGTCAACGCCCAGTTCCCTAATGAAGAGCTAACGGAGATTGCATACAAGACTTGGGAGATGTCTTTGGATGGTGCCTCAAAGAAGAAAGGTCATGGTATAGAGATCTTGCTAGTCTCTCCATACCATTAATAGCTGTTCCGCCTCATGAGCTATTAGAACAACTCTTCTCTTAGAAGCTGCTCCAGATGGGATGTGATTAACCCTTATGCTTAGACCTCGCACTTCCATTAATCTTATATGCCCTCTCTTATCAGGACGGGATATTCCAATCTTACCCTAATTACAACTCATGTATCAGCTAGGATAAGTGTGCTTCGTAGGGGAGACGAGCTGACCATCTACTATTGAAGAATGAAGACAACAAGCATTGCTACGACCTTTAGATGCAGGAAGGATGAATGTTAGTGTGCTACCAACAACCACCTGTTCTAACCACCTTATCCCCTTACCCAACCTTTGATGGAATGGATAGATGAATGGACGGGGGGTACTACCAATAGAGAGAGGAGCTGCAAGACGTGAGGAAGTAATGAGATATGGGCCTACTTTAACCATGTAGCTAGTTTTGACTATTTCTACTAGACAAGACAGGAAAAGACTGGGAAGGTAATATTCAAGTACAGATTGCAGGATAGAATACAGGAAAGAGGAAGACGGAAAGGGAAAGGGAGAAAATAAGATAATAAGGTAATTTAGGATTTGCAAGAGATTCTTTAGGTGTGGTTTAATATCCGGATCTGGGATCACGTACTTCATTGATTCCTTTGTTGGCTGGGCAGGCATAGGAACAAGAAAGAGATCTCTTGTTGGTTCGTCCCTCCTTCCTTTTTAACCGATGGGTTAGCTTCCCCAAAGGCAGCTTCTAATGGGTTAATGTGATTATATAAAGATTAACTCCCATGGTTCCTAGCCGGCCAACTGCTACAACTTGACTAGGAGATGGGTTCGTAATTCCCGTCATAGATCCAAGTTAAGAAGAACAAATAGGTGGCTGGCAAAAAAGACTCTTTCACCCGGGGCTACATGCTAATGCTCCAATCGAATCTATTCTTATCTATCCTTCTCTGTTCTAACCCTCAAGTAAGAACAAGGAAGATCTTTGTGAGTCCTAACAATAAGAAAGACATTCTATCCAACATGTGCCTAGCAGCCAGATCTCATCCTAGCTAATCTGTCCTAGCTTGGTATTATCTTCAAGGAAGACCACCAGACATAGAAGATAGAATTCATTATTATTTGCCCTATCTTGATATAAACCTCCCAGGAGGGAAAGTTTCCTTTCTAAACTTCTTACAGGCCGTAGTACCTAAGCCAGTAGGACAGATGCCGACAGAGATTCGACGATTCCAGATTCAAGATAGGGTAGACTGATGACCAGGCAAGCCAGAAGAAAGAGTAGAGTGAGCGAAGGAAGTTTTTTCTCTTCCCGTTTGAGGGGGAGTCTTAGGAATGTACAGCTATCGTCTTTCTCTTAGGAAGATTCTATCAACGTAACCATAAATTAGGCGGAAGGCTTGCTTATAGGACTCAATTAGGCTTGATTGTCTCCACAATCAAGGGAGATTTACTTGTAAGTGCCTGTTCTATTTGCTCATTCTCATATGAATCATATATTGAGAAATCTCCAAACTGAACATCTATCAATAAGTAACTCGAGCGAGAGAAAGGCACCCTTTGAGTACCAACTAGTAGTTTAGGCCGGGTTCAAATGGTTTACCAGACCTAGCCTGTGATTTTTCTGCTTCGAAAATAGTTCGAACCGAAGAATCGACCAGACCAACTTCCCTAGAAGGAGTCATCTCAACTACGGAATAGCATAATCTCCTGCTCCTCAATTTCCTAGTGGTTTAGCATCAATCGATTCAGCCTCACATGCCGGAGACCCTATACCGTCTTAATGGGATTCGAAATCACTCGATCTTTCATCACTTTCAACAACATAAGGGAAGGAGGGATCCGCAATCATACTATTTATAGGGCATTTACGGGTATGTCAATTGAAATACCTGAAGAGGGCATTAGTTCTTTCTCTCGTTCCAACAATACAACATATATTTAGGAATCCGCACTTTCACTGGTCCAACGTTGATAGGAAGATTCTTGCAACGAATTCATTATGCCGAACGGCTAATCAATTCCAGCTTGCTCTCTTTTTCCGGCTCGACAACATTGAAGCGGTCAAGGGAGAGGCCTATTCCTCACCCCGTACTGCTTTTCCGAACAAAGGATTGGGGTTGACCACTATACCTTTGAAATCAGTAAACTCCTACTGAAGCGATTGAGGGATCGCTGCAACTGAAGCTACCTACCCAGCTCTTGAGATGTTGAAAAAAGCCATCCGTACCTGTCCATTTATTAATCCCACTCAACCCGAAACCCACATGAGTTTTGGGGCTTTAGCCTCCAAGCGATAGGTATAGCACCAATGATGGAATTCCCGACCCAGGCTCTAGGTAAAGGGTGACGGGCCATGCCTCTCGAACCCGGATAGCAACTACAGATCTCCGTACCTCATTCTTCTTCCCTGCAACCCGAATCGAAACGAATGATGCAACACAACCTTTTTACCCCTTTCTTTTCCCCGAAAAGCACCTTTTGGGAGGGGGAAGGGTTTGGGGTTGAGTTAGGAGCCCGGAGTTAGTAGCCGATTACGATAACAACGTCACGTCACTTTATTCACATCGTCACTTTTCTTTGAGCTAGGGAGTTTTAAGAAGCTGCCAGGGAGGAATGATAGAGCCTAGTCCGACTCAACACTCGTTTCCGATGTATCATCCTATGCTGATTTCACTTTCGTTTTTGATTGAGTTTGTGCTGCGAGGTTGCCAAGAACGACTTTCTGTGCATCTTCAGTTAGCCCTCATGCATAATATAGGTAGCCCCCTCATTTTGCCTATGAATCCTACCGTTCATTCTGAAACTACTGATCACTAGCCCCAAGAATCAAAGCTCTCCCCCTCATTTGGCTAGGTTCACCAAGTGAATTTGGAAAGAAAGGCATATGTGGTAGTTTATGTAGTTACCAAAATAAACTACCACATATGCAGTTACCAAAATAAAGTAGTTATAAAATGTTGGGTTGGATAACCCTATTAGTTGTTGTGGGTCAATGATGCTCGAGCATGTACTTGTTTTGAGTTCCTATTTATTTCATATTCGTTTTTATGGATTGATCACAGGCGGTTAGAGCAGGCCTTTACTAGATATGGCAAGCCATAGATCTAGCTGCTGATAGATGCAGCGGTTATTATGGAGTTGGATTAGAGCGGTCAGGCCTTACTCCATTCGCTTTTCTCGATATAATAGGTTTCAGAATTCCTATCTTGATATAACCATAAATAAAGGAGCTATTTCCCTCAGGTATTCCATTCCCGAAAGACCCGGGCAACCATCCAGCTCTCAAAAGAACAAAGACAACCTAATATTTCAGTAAAAGGTTCCGCTAGGTCTAGTCTATACTAAACAACACGAATCCGCCTTTTTCTTTAATCCTGAGAACGAAAAGGCAAGAAAAGACCGAGGGAATTAGGCGGCATAGAAGGGGCTACGTCCTCGGAACAAAACACATGAAATCCTTTATATAACTTCACCGTCTTATTCTCCGCAATTCAAATCATTTAAGCGCATAATCGGACGCTAACAGTGCCCGTAGGCCCCAACAAAGTCTTCCCTCGGCTCGGTATCCCCTTTCTTGAAGTCAGCTAATGAAACCAACCTTGGAGTTCCAGCTGTAAGTGAAGTTCAAAATCTCTCTTCCTTTCGTCCCGATTCTCCCCCGCCAAAAGAGTGATTATCCATTGTGGGGCCTTCCCGGTCAATAAGTTGGTGCACCTTCGCTCCATTCTTTTTGAATGGTATGCGGTCCGTTCTCATAACTACCCGAGTAATCTCCCTTTGTTCTTGTTCCAAAGCGTGTTCCCTTGCCTGTACTTCGCGCTGTTGAAGTCAGGCTGCTTTCTCATTGTCCCGATTCCGAGCTACTGGATCATACCATGTAGGTGAGTCTGATTCTGACTTCTACTGTAAGTTGCCTTAAGGCGCCTCTTTCCCAACAACTCAAATCGCGTATCCCTGCCCTTATTGACTTAAAGCTGGGATCCTTAGACCCAGACCCCCACGACTATTAATAAAGCACCGCTCTTTCCTCACATCTACCTAACCAACAACGACTACCCTTAACGAAGTTAAGAAAGGGATGCGTTTCCCCTGTCGGGCCCACCGAAATGAACCTGACGCACTTTGGCCTAATTAGGGAGTGAGTGAAGGAGAGGAAACTAGAGAAAGGAATTATAACTCCTTACTGGCCCTATTTGAGTAAGGGGGGGCATAGCCCAAGACTATCCTTTATTCACTGGGCTAAAAGGGAATTCTCTTATTACTGGAGTTTGCCGGGGCGGGCTCTTCTCTTCTTACGGTGCGGTAAGATTAGGATCCTAAATATTCCCCCTTCCCTATTCCAGTTGCCGTAGTTGCTGCTTGCTTTTGCTAAGAAGAGAATGAGATATACGTGTTCGTCTTGATCAATAGAATTGAAGGCCCTCAAGAAAACCGAGTTTCACGACCTACAAGCCAGATGGTGAGCGATACGGAGGACCCACTTGAAAGAGGTCCGATTGATCCCATAGTGTAAAGGGGGGCTTGCCCTTGGTCCAATACCGTCTGCTCTTATTCTCATCTCGATGACCATGTCACGAACTGGATTTGAACCAGCACCTCTGGGAGTTAGCCAGCGAACTTCCTTTATTCTAATCGTGACTTTGGTTACCCGGTTCCCCACGCGGCGAATGGGTACGTCCGGGGTCGATCGTTTAGATCAACAAATGCTCCCACCCGTA